AAAATGGAAAGTGTTCGATTAGAACATGAAAACGTGACTGAATTCGTTCTAGTTACTCCTTGGGACATAATAAAGGAAGAGAATATGAAGATTCTCGGATAACGAAAAGAATCCAATTTCTTCTACTTCAAATTTCTCCTACTTCAAAAGAATTGAACGAGAAGCCGTATGAGGTGAAAATCTCATGTACGGTTTTGTAGAGTGACGGTAAAGGTAACTTATCTGTCAACTTTTCCACTACCACCCCCAAAAAACCGAACTCTGCCTTACGCAAAGTTGCCAGAGTACGATTAACCTCTGGATTTGAAATCACTGCTTATATACCTGGTATTGGCCATAATTTACAAGAACATTCTGTAGTATTAGTAAGAGGGGGAAGGGTGAAAGATTTACCCGGTGTGAGATATCACATTGTTCGAGGAACCCTAGATGCTGTCGGAGTAAAAGATCGTCAACAAGGGCGTTCTAGTGCGTTGTATATTCTTATCTAAGACTTGTATCATTTTATGATGATGCCATGTTAATTGCTAGAAACATGTGAAGTATATGGCTAACCTAATAACGAAAGTTTTGTAAGGGGACTGGAGCAGGCTACCATAGGACAAAAGATCTTATTTCTAAAGAGATTTGGAACTATTATACGTCTAAGGTTCAATATTGAAATCATTTCATAAGTTTTCCCCGACTTGTCAACAAGCAATTCAAAATACCTCGACTTTTTTAGAACAGGTTCGAGTCAAATAGCAATGATTTGAAACACTTTTTTTTTTACACTCTTTTGGGAACCTAAGGACTTGATCGTACAGATATGTAAAATACGAGATTTCCAATCATAGCAAGAAAAAGGAAGGAAACGGATACTCAATTTAAAGTGAGTAAACAGAATTATATACATAAAGAATAGATCTCATATCTACCTATATAATCATGTGGAAAGCCGTATTCGATGAAAGTCGTATGTACGGTTTGGGGGGAGATCTTTCATACCTTTAGAGATCCACCCTACAATACGGAGTCAAAAAGCCGAAATAAGTGATTCATTTTTAGCCTTTATGAAATGGATTATTGAACCCTTTTCACACTCATGTCACGTCGAAGTACTGCAGAAAAAGAAACTGCAAAATCCGATCCAATTTATCGGAATCGATTAGTTAACATGTTGGTTAACCGTATTCTTAGACATGGAAAAAAATCATTGGCTTATCGAATTCTTTATCGAGCCATGAAAAATATTCAACAAAAGACAGAAAAAAATCCACTATCTGTTTTACGCCAAGCGATACGGGGAGTAACTCCCAATGTAACAGTAAAAGCAAGACGTGTAGGTGGATCGACTTATCAAGTTCCCGTTGAAATCAGATCTACACAAGGAAAAGCACTTGCCATTCGTTGGTTATTAGGGGCATCTCGAAAACGTCCGCCGGGTCGAAATATGGCTTTCAAATTGAGTTACGAATTAATGGATGCCGCCAGAGGGAATGGCAATGCTATACGCAAGAAGGAAGAGACTCATAGAATGGCAGAGGCCAATAGAGCTTTTGCACATTTCCGTTAATCTATGAACAGGATCGAGATCTATCTATATGGATAGATCTATCTGATCTATACAGATAGATCGATTCGAAAGAGAAATATTTCTTCGAAATTGATCAATATGTCTATCGGAACGAACGAAAGATAAAAGAAAACAAGGATGAAACATAAATCCTAGATCAACCAAGCCCTCTCGGGGGGGGGGGGCTTGCTTAATAAAGAATAAGATTCTGAGATAAGATTTGATCCTATTCATGAGGATTATGCAAATCTCCTATTCCAAGAATAGAAAGTTGAAAAAGATTGAGACTTTTTCGGAGATTGAATGAAGTTACTAATTCATGATCTGGCATGTACAAAATGAAAACTTCATTTTCAATTATACCCTGAGATCATTTTTATGAAAGAGTTTCATTTGCTTCTCTTCCATGGAGGTTCTATTTTCCCAGAATGTATCCTAATTCTCGGCCTAATTCTTCTTCTGATGATCGATCTAACCTCTGATCAAAAAGATACACCTTGGTTCTATTTCATCTCTTTAACAAGTTTAGTAATGAGCATAACGGTCTTATTATTTCGATGGAGAGAAGAACCTATGATTAGCTTTTTGGGTAATTTCCAAACGAGCAATTTCAGCAAAATCTTTCGATTTCTCATTTTACTATGTTCAACTCTATGTATTCCTCTATCCGTGGAGTACATCAAATGTACAGAAATGGCTATAACAGAGTTCCTGTTATTCCTATTAACAGCTGCTCTAGGGGGAATGGTTTTATGTGGTGCTAATGATTTAGTCACTATCTTCGTAGCTCTGGAATGTTTCAGTTTATGTTCTTATCTATTATCTGGATATACCAAGAGAGATGTACGGTCTAATGAGGCTACTATGAAATATTTACTTATGGGTGGGGCAAGCTCTTCTATTCTGGTTTATGGTTTTTCTTGGCTATACGGTCTATCCGGGGGAGAGATTGAGCTTCAAGAAGTAGTAAATGGTCTCATAAATACACAAATGTATAACTCCCCAGGAATTTTGATTGCGCTCATATCCATAGCTGTAGGAATTGGATTCAAGCTTTCTCTAGTCCCTTTTCATCAATGGACCCCTGACGTATATGAAGGAGTGCGATTCGTTCGACGAATTATTACCCCTATAATAAGCGGATATATATCTTTTTTAGAGATGTTTAGATCTATAAAAACTCTATGGACATGCGGAAGAGAAAAAGACTGTTATCCCCACTCGGGCTAAGGCATAACTTTTACCAAAAGTTATTCGCGAGATTTTTGTTGAAATAACAATTAAGGTAAAGCAAGGTCAAAAATAACTAATATCTTTGAATAAACAGAGATATTTTGCAAGTCAGTTATTACGGGTAGTTCTTACAAAGGATCAGACCAATGACGTATACAATACTTTCATTCTCGATGTAAATGCTACATAGTCAGTTTTCATCCTTCAAGGACTACGAGTGTAATAGAAGCATCCGTCGACAAAAAGATCACCCTAAGATGATTATCTCATGGCTATTGAGAACGAATAAAATCAGATGGTTCTATTTCTCAATCTTTTTGACTTGTTCTTGCGGAACCGAAGTCAAAAAGATCGAGAAAGTCAGTGATTCACTATGGGAACCGCTGATGGAGGATTCCTCGGGAAGTTAAGGATTAGTAATCCTTTTCTATAAATTGAATCGATTCGGTCTTATACATACGCGAGGAAGGTAATGAAAAAGGAATAAGATGATTATGTCCTTCTTTTTTTATCACTTAGGAGCCGTGCGAGATGAAAGTCTCATGCACGGTTTTGAATGAGAGAAAGGAGTGAGGGATCCTCTTTTCGACTCTAACTCTCCCACTCCAGTCGTTGCTTTTCTTTCTGTTACTTCGAAAGTAGCTGCTTCAGCTTTAGCCACTCGAATTTTCGATCTTATTTTCTACTTTTCATCGAACGAATGGCATCTTCTTTTGGAAATATTAGCTATTCTTAGCATGATATTAGGCAATTTAATTGCTATTACCCAAACGAGCATGAAACGTATGCTTGCATATTCGTCCATGGGTCAAATTGGATATATCATTATTGGAATAATTGCTGGAGACTCAAAGAATGGATATGCAAGCATGATAACTTATATGCTGTTCTATATTTTCATGAATTTAGGAACTTTTGCTTGCATTGTATTATTTGGTCTACGCACAGGAACTGATAACATTCGAGATTATGCAGGATTATATACGAAAGATCCTTTTTCGGCTTTCTCTTTAGCTTTATGTTTACTATCCTTAGGAGGTATTCCTCCATTAGCAGGTTTTTTTGGAAAACTTTATCTATTCTGGTGCGGGTGGCAGGCAGGCTCATATTTATTGGTTTCGATAGGACCCCTTATGAGCGTTATTTCTATATACTATTATCTAAAAATAATCAAGTTATTAATGACTGAGCGAAACAAAGAAATAACTCCTCACGTGCAAAATTATAGAAGATCTCCATCTTCTTTCATATCAAAAAATTCTATCGAATTGAGTATGATTGTATGTGTAATAGCATCTACTACACTGGGAATAGTAATGAACCCAATTATTGCAATTGCTCAGGATACCTTATTTTAAGGTCTATTTATTCGTTCAATCCGGAAGAATTAGTCGATTTGTCCCGCCCAAAATGGGAATAGGCCGAGATTCTGAGATGAACTTCTAATTATGAGATCAACTTGATCATCGAATTAGAAGTTCATTCTAGACTAGAATAGGGTTATTAATAGGGCTATATACATTTTCATTATGGGAAAAGGTCATTCGAACGTATGTAGATAGATATCTACGTCGTTCCATTCTATTTAGGAATCGATATATGCGCACATATGATCGAACCTGCTTTTGACATATCATTATTTGGGTACCATGTTCGCTTCTCTAGGCTTCTATTGAATCGAAAAAGAAAAGATGTTCGATCGTGCATATTTTTGATGTATATGAAATATCCTCCGGATAATGAAAATCGAAAGAAGTTGGTGATATATTAGGCTTGGACCTATATAACCGATCGATATAAATACCCCAATACTCTATCTTTGTCATAGATTCTACATTCCATCTATAATGATAGATGATCGTAATATAGATATCATACTCATGGAATATGATTCACTTTCGGGATGCCTTGATGGTGGAATGGTAGACACGCGAGACTCAAAATCTCGTGCTAAAGAGCGTGGAGGTTCGAGTCCTCTTCAAGGCATAATATTGAGAATGCTTATTGAATGAGCAATTCAATAACAAATATCGGATCTAATTGATTATCTCAATGTACCGAGATCGATTTATTCGATATCTGTTGATACGAAGTATTCCGACGATTCCCTATATACGATATGAGTTAAAGCTGTTGGAATAGGTTCGACAGTGGATCACAAGATCTTGGCGATCTTCTCTATCTAATGAATGGAGAAGTCCATTTCAAAATGGTCCGCCCTGCACCCATCCCCCGAGTAGATACCTCAACAGGAATCACACAAATGCAGGTAGATCAATAGAAACTTCTGGGAAAATGCCCCCCCCCGTGACCCAACAGATGGAGTACATTCCACAAAGGAACATATGGGAGAAATTGAATGAAAAAATGAAAAAGACCAAATCTCAGGCGGAATGTTTCTATTTATTTTTATGTCCATTAAAGAATGCATGAAGCTTGTTTCTTACTAATTATGAGGTATACGCAATTAAGGACATAGATTGAGGAGAATCTATATACCCCTCTTAAAGTTTTGCAAGATCCGGGAGTTGCGATCGAACTTAAACGACTATACCAATGTTGAATCCTGTGACTCTATAGGCAAATAAGGGATCCTTTCTTCCGAATGGGAAGTGTAAGAAAAAAAAAGAGTACCAGAACCAAAATCGAAGAAATAAGGGGTAAGCATAGTAGAGAATACCTCATTAAGTTCAATCAAATTGACTTGGCTCATATTCCTTGCTATGCTCACTCTTACACGGTCGAGATCTCGGAATAAGGAATCTATCTTCAAATTCAAGATCTATCAACTCTTTGTTCTTCTTTTTTCTTCTTCTAACATACTTTCCATTCTTGGACAAGACCGAGAAAGGATTCATTTTCGAATAGGATCTGAAATCGAAGCAGATGTAGAACTTCTCATTTGTTTCCACGACCCTACTACCCGGTCAATTTCGTTCTACTTCATTTCATTGCCCTTTCATCGATGATGACAGATTTTTCCGGCTAAAATAGATATGTGAAATCTATCTTTTGTTGTATGAATTAAGTGTTCAATTTCCTTCGGAAAAAGCCATCTATTTTTCAACAATGTCCTTGTCATTTGATTCAATAACATTCTGTTAGATAGGAACAGATTTGATAAATATTTATAACTCTCGGATAGAGTATTATAAAGAAAAGATTCATTCGATAATGAACTATTGGTTTCAAGCCATCTTTGGCGATGAATTAACAATTCGAAGCGATCAACCTTTTCTTGCGGATTTTCAATCAACCAACGTTGATATAGAAATGTAGGAGTATATGGCTGTATACGTTTCAATCGGATACCAATTGCTTGAATGCGTTTGAAAGCCTCAATATGTTCCTTTTCTGCAAGAGGCAATTGTTTCCACGAATTTATGACCGAATTGGTCATGAATTTTGAATTATATCTATGAAAAGCACCTTGGATACTTTTTTTAGGGAAGAGATGTTTTTCTTGTCTTCTTATTGAACCGTAAGTAATATAAAGCCTTCTCAGCATTTCTTCATTTGCAAAAAATTCCCGACGTGAAAACACAAGGTGCTGATCTTGAAATAGAAAACCTGTGGGATCCCAAAGAAATCGTCTTCCTAGAAAGAACATTGGTTTATTAGAGGATTTAGATCGCATTTGATATTGTATAGAAAATTGAAATATTCCTATTTCAAACCGCTCTTGTAATGATATATCTTCCAATTGAGACTGTATATGTTGTAGATTCTTTTGTCTTGCGTTAGAATGATTTCTCTCATGAACATAAAACCCCTTTTTATGTGGTCCTTTTTGGAGAGACTCTAAATTCTCTCTAACCCTTTTACAGTAACTGGCCTGCTCCTCTTGAAACAATCCGAACTGATACGAAAATCCCAATTCATTGGGTCTTTTTGTACGATCAAATAGATTACTGCGAAGAAAACTAAGACGCCAGATCCTAGGAGCCCAAACTATGTTATTGACTAATTTTTCATCCATTTGTTTTGCGCCGGGAGTTTCTTGTTGAAACTTCAATTCATATTCTTTATATATAAACATTTTATTGACCATAGAATAAACCCCTTTTCGCATCACATTGAGATGATTTCTCGTTTTGGGCTGAGGAGCAAATGTGATTTGATTCTTATCAGGCTTACCCCGGCATATTCCTAACCATGGAAACTCCACCAGAAGACTTTCTAAAAGACCAGAAGCTAAATCGAAATCATGCTCAGCGAATCTATCGAGAGGAATCCAATTCTCTCTATTTTGTCCCGATATAAACCAGGAATCTCGAGCTGCTGATCCGGCCAAGCAACCCAAAATATGGGGGAGTATGGTCAATTCCTTCATAGTTGTTCCAGCAATAGAAGGTTCTAAATACCATTTGGACAAATAAGAAAACCTTTTCTTCCATAATTCATTATTAATAGATAGAGGATTCATAGAAGAATTCCTTCTAAGTGTATTTTGTATAACAGCTTTTCCCACCTTATAGGGAAGTATTTCGTAATTTTGACCGGATCCAACCTGATTATCTATAGATTGCAAACCCCAAGTTTGTCTATAAAGAGCTAATCTAATTGTATCAGTGCCTATAACTGATTTATTTTGGGTAATACTAATTGATAAGGCTTCATTGGCAAGTGCTGCTAGATCCCGTGCATTGGAACCTATGGTTCTAGATCCAAATTCCTTGGGACAAGACAACTCTTTTTCCGAGTCAAACCCTTTGCTGCGTAAAAGAATAGTAAATTCCTTTTGTCGTTGTGGGATAGGAAGCATTCGAACATTGATTGATCTGTCTAATCGATTTGGAGCTATTGGAGCTGGATCCACTTTTTTAGGAATATGAGTCGAAGCAATAACAAGAAGATTTCTAGTAGAATCTTTCTCATCATCTCTAGAGAGATGGTTCACTAATAAACCAAGGAAAAAGTGAGTTAAGTAATTGACATTCAGTTCATGAATGTTTGGAATCCATATTATGCAAGGGGACATTCTTTTTGCCAATTCGAAGGTGAGATTGAATTGGTGCATTTTTTGCACCACATTATTCATACTTCGTATATCGAGGAAATTAGAATATTCACCTTTGTCATACAGGAACTTGTTTAGGGATATTCTTACCAGAGGAACATAAGAGTCTGCTGCTAGACCCTTGACCAAATAGGATCGTCCGGTTTCCGCAGGACCTATCAGTAAAATCCCTTTGGAAAGGGATGATCCTAAGTGGAGTGAGAAAGGTTTTCCATGAAATGTGAGGTTCAAACCCCTAAAGATTTGTGAAGAGGTAATCTTCCGACAAAAAGCGAGGAAGACCCATCTTTCTGTTAAACGAGATTGATCGAACTCGTGATTCATTAGATCTTTCTGATAAGTGTCGGCTAAATAGATCAGGTAAATAAGTCCCGGCTGTTCAGTGATTTGATAATCAAATTCATTCTTGAAGAAATTATGACTGTGAGTCAAATTCGATCCAAATTGAGAGATGTTTTTTTCTGTTATTAGAAACTGAACTAGTAATTCTCTCTCTTTTCCAGAGATATCCATGCTGAAGCACGATCTGTTCAACTCTCTTCTTATAGGTGAATAAAACTTTCTATTCCTCATAGAATAGATCAATTCGTCCAGAAAATAGATGGATATGTCCCTTATATCCATAGAGAAAAGCAGACCAGGCAAAGGATGATCCATCAGTTTTTGCAACTCGATCGCGTATGACGGATCCATTAAATCTTTGATGCGTTCAAGGTGTATCTGTAACTCAATAAAGGCTGAGGAAACAACGAAAGAATATCGAAGAACGAAATATCCAAGGACGAAAAAAAGGATAAGGATCGAATATTCATACTCCCGAGCATTCAGCAATCTCAGATGTGCCCATATAGATAGAACCGATGACTCATTCTTTTGATTAATCATTTCCTTGAATGAACAAAGATTCCATAAAGAAAAAAACTTATCCAAGATATTGGTTCTCAGATTACATTGTAGAAGTGCCCATAATTGATGAGAAATTGCCCACGATAGATTCGATTTATGCATAATATCATGCAAAATAGATACAAGTTGATCACTGCTATTTAGCAATATCTCCGGAAAAGTCTCTAGAAGTAGATTCTCAAGATATTTCCACCATGCAGAAGTCAAGAGCCATGGCGTATATGCTCGGAACAAATCCCATTTTTTAAAAAGACTCTCTATTTGAGAGATCCTATGCATCTCTTGTTTCTTAGCACGTTCATTAAAACGCGGTGAACAAAATGGTAAGAGATTCCGTTCCTCTTTAGAGAAATTGAAAAGGGTGCTTCTTTTATCTATGGCTTTGTTCTCAATTCTGTTTTTTGAACCTTCTGTTGAACTAGATTTTACAAACCGATCTCGAATCCGATGAAGCATTTCCTGGTTCTTATCTTTTCTTTTTAGAAAGATTTCGGATAGTAAATCATCTCGATAAGATTGAGTTTGAATAAGACCCATGTTTGAACTGAAACCCCCCTTAAGGTACTGATCGAAGTTGTTTTCTTCTAAATCGGATCTATTTAAGAAGGGCTGACAAGAAGTTTTTTCGAAATTGGCTATTCGTTCTCTCGTTAAAGGCGTTGTAGAAATCTCTTCGATCGAGGAAATATCTATTTTATCATGAACAAATGGATTCAATCGAGTTAGTAAATCGAAAGATTTGTACAAGTCATAGATTGATACAAACGTTTGGTTACCGCTTTGTTGCAAATATTTAGGTAAGAATATGTTAGATACTTGTGACTTTATAAGTGAAATAGTATCTTTCTCCAAGTGAACAGGTCTTATTTCACTAATGGACAAAGAAAATAGATTGCTGTGGATGGGCGAAATATTGAATAATTGTCCATATGTAAGATTATGATTTTTTGTATGAATCCTTTCCATATAATAAGGTAATCTTTTCTTATAATTGAACCGAGGATGATGTGAATAATCGAAGAATTGTAGTGTATTTGCTTTGTAAAAAGAAGCTCTCGATGAGCTTTGATTAGATAGTTTTACGGGATTCAACCAGTTGTCTCGATCGTTGGATATCGTCGAAAAATCAGTGTTATCGAACAATTCCATGCAATTCTTTTCATTCTCGAATAAGTCAATAATAAATCGATTCACCGGCATCTCATGATAGAAAAATTGTGCTACTGTTCTTTCGTCGATCAAGAATTTCGATCTTTGTGAAAGATTATGGTTATCCAAAAGAAAGGGTTTGAATGTTTTTAAATGAACGATTCGAACACCAATTGATTTTAACAACTTATTGAAGAGTTGATCATTCATACCCTTTAACTTATCAATGAAAAACTCGGGAATGAAAATAGCCGAATGAGAAATGGATTTCTTAGAAAGAAAGATCTTCACAGTATTTTCAGCAATCAAAGAAAACTTAGAATAATCTTTTTTGTTGGGACTTCCAGACCAACCAATTGAATCTCTATTAGCACATGATTCAATCGGATCGAACACTATTTTCAAATCGTTTTGTTTAGAAACAAGATGTTTCGAACATCTCTTCAAGTATTCGGTCTGATTGGACCATTTGTACACATTCAAATTCCGATTGATACATTTATCAGTTCGAAGAATAGAATGATCAAACCATTCTTTTTGACCTTTTCTCCAATTTGATGGATGTCGGTTAATTGTATCTTTCGATACATTATTCAAATTTTCATTTTCTATCCAATTTGTTCGAATTTGATCCTTTAAATTGCGACTGGACCCGTTCATTGAATATAATTTGTTGAATGCATTTTTCAAATGCCCGTGAATCTTATATCGAATCAATTTGTACCAATTTGAAGTTTCAGTTCTGTAATTGTTAAGAGGGGTTCCTATTTCTGAACCCTTTTTGGAAGAGATTTGGATCAATTCTTTTTCGATTATTCGATCTAAATATTCATTCTCTTTATCAGTAATATTGAGTAGGATCAATAAAGATTGATTCTTCAATTTATTCTTGTGGTTGAAGATCTGATCCAAGAATCTATTCTTGTTCAGTTCATAGAATTGATTCACGTGATAATCAATATCAGGAGCAAGTGTATTATCATAAACCTGATTAGGCTTAGTTATTAATAGAGCGAATTGATCTGTTATTTTTAGAACTCTTTTTTTAAATCGTAAATTGTTGTGGAATATGTATTGTTCTTTGTTTTGATCACAGAATGAAGAAAATCGATTCCGAGACAAACTCCGGTTCATAAAGAGAATACAATTTAATTTGTTTATATCCCTCTGATTTTTTCTAATCATATTACATCCGGGATCTAATGAAATAGCACAATTTGAGGAAGGATTTTGAAAATATGTTCTTATCTTCCACGGATCAATTATCCCATTCTTTTCTGAGCCCCTGAAATATCTGAAAAAAACATCTTGTTGCCCTTTCAATAATTTGAAATTTTCAATAGGCTTCTTAGTAACACTAGAACCCATGCACGGTTCATCTATTGACAATATGTCAAAAAAATAAGAACGAATTGATTTTGTGAAATTCTCGATGAATCTTTTCCTTTCCTTTGGAAACAAATTCTCTGTTATAGACTTTTTATCTTCCGTAAATAGTTCTTTCGTCCAATAGATCGGAGAATCTTCTGAGAGACACTTTGAGGACAAATCTGATTTTATTTTTGTTCTTTCTATTCGAATAGAAGAAGAAGGATCCCAAAGAATTGATCTTTCTTTTAGTTGCTCGATCTCCGTTTTATTTATATATCCATTTGTGAAAATCCGTTCACAAAGATCTTTTTCAGGTTCCCAATACTCATTCTCAGTGAAATTGAGAGTCAAATCTATCTCCGAATCGATATCTTTCTCATCCCTCTCCGAATGAGTCTCCCAAGTTATCGGTCTTTGATTCTCTGAGATTATCTCATCCTTTTTGTTCATGTTCGTGCCATATTCTGAATTTTCACTAATGGGATCGAAATGATCGATGGATCGATTATAAGATCTTTTCAATTGGCTAGAATGATTGACTTTAATGAAAATAGATTCTGAGAAATTGTATAGAATATCCAACAATAAATTCTGTATCTTGCTAAAAAGCTGATCATTGTTCACATCATTCAACTGAATGAATTTCTCTTTTAAAATGTCCTTCGAAAGTTCCAATTTCTGCTGATCTTTCTCCCAACTAACAAAAGAATCTTTATAGAATTGCCAAAATTCAGCATAATTTTGGAAAGAGAGATACCCTTTCTCTTTCAAGAGAATGGAAGATTCTGCAATAATTTGATCAGATTCACCCCAACTATTCCAGATCTGAAACATATTCTTTTTCCACCAACGCGGTCCCCATTCTGATTTTTCTTGATAGGATAATCGAAGATGGGAGAAATGCTTAATATTATTCGATTCAACAATTGATTTCGATTTCTGCTGCTTGAATGGACCCTCCGCTTCGAATAGCATTTTTTCACAAAAAGCGGACATGAGATAACAGATTAGATTATTACCTAATATTTCGACTTGCTGCTTCGAGCTCAAGTCGATCGTGTCCTGCTTATTTCTCATAAAAACACGATCGAAATGATATTCCCAATCATAGTCTTTGCGGATCAGATCATCAATATAGAATTCAAAAAAACCCTTTAGATGTTCCACATCTTTCTCTTTCAATGACATCTCAATTTTTGCTATTGATCCCTGAGGGATCTTCCAACTAGGAAGAATCTCTTCTATGATCCAATTCTTCCACCATCGTGAACCCCAAGAATCAATTTGATTATATGCAGGCATGACACACACTTTTCTTTTTGAGAGAACCCAAGCGTCCTCTTTCGAATTTCTCAAGTGACTTTGATATATCTTTCTCCCTTTTGGGAAAGACAGAAAAAGATGCGGAAAGATCAACAAATTTTTATTGAAAGACTCGAAATATTCTTCCGATGTTTCATTTCTAGGTTCAGCATAGTTTATAGGTATAGGAAAGAGTTTCATCGAATAGAACTTTTTTCTTTCAATCATACTTTTCTGATTCACGTGATATATAAGGACTGGTAATGTAAGTAGTACTACACCTTTGATTGTCAAAGATTGATTGCTTCTTGAACCACGTAGATCGCGTAAAAGCAACGTACTAAGAATTCGAGAGTCAAAGAGCTTAATAAGACGTTCTCGATGGGAAACTATTTTCGTGAACAATCTCACCAAATTCAATTCGGTCCATGAATTGAATAAATATTGAAAGCTTCGTATTTCTTCCAATTTCAATATCCAGGATTTCAATTTTTGTCGTTTCATTCCTTTTTTACAATAATTACATTACAATAATGAAATAGTTTTTGATAGATCTCTATCCTTAAATAGATTCAATGACTTCGGTCTTTTCCATTCTATTTTTTTCTATAATATTGATAGAATATAGGTATTTATCTATATAGGTACATAGATCTATATATCTATTTGTTCTCTACCAATTTGAAACGAAACCATATTGGATCTATTGAAATAGAGTATCGAAAAAGATCTCATCTATAGTATATACTTTGGGTGATCATGAATAGAATGACATATAAATATAATATTGGCATAAAGAAGAGCTTGCGTCAACCACTAAGAATTCAATTGATTCTATATCAATAGATAGAAATACTTCTTGTTCATTTGAAATTGAAAATGACAAAGATGGATTGGATCCAATCCGTTTCTTTATGGGCGAACGACGGGGATTGAACCCGCGCGTGGTGGATTCACAATCCACTGCCTTGATCCACTTGGCTACGTCCGCCCCAGAAGAACCAATTGACAGTCTCTATCTACGGTCATTCCTTCCAAGAAGAAGAGAGTTTATTTCTAAGTTCCGACGACGAACTAATGGCAACCTCTGACAGAAAATGAAAGTGTTGCAAGATCGATAACCAACTTAGAACCAACTCTCGAACAATTTGTCATATACCTCTGTCAAATGTGCTTGACATGAATTGAATGGGAGAGAATGTCCGACCAATATCAATTTTGAGTTGATACTCATGTTAGACGATGTGCTCGTATTATAGAATACGATTGGCTCTTCTCTTCACGATGATCTCTAGCATCCATGGCTGAACGGTTAAAGCGCCCAACTCATAATTGGCGAATTCGCAGGTTCAATTCCTGCTGGATGCACGGGAATTGCACATATGTATTATTTAACCTTATTATTCCTTCGAACGAAAAAAAAAAAAAAGGGAGGGGGGCGAGATCGGATCCATATAAATATAAGTATGATATATCCATACTTTGGAGTTGGGGATAATTGATTACAATACGAATCAGTATATGAATTCGTAAGAGATGAGAAAAAAAAGGAGATATCTATGAATGAAATGGAATACACAATATTTACAGAAAAAAAGATTCGTTTATTAGAAAATAATCAATATACTTTCGATGTAGGTTCGAGACCGACCAAAACAGGGGTGAAAAATTGGATCGAACTTTTCTTTGGTGTCAAAGTAATAGCTATGAATAGTTATCGACCTCCAAAAAAGGGAGGAACAGTAGGACCAATAGGACATCCAATACGTTGTAGGCGTATGATTATTGCACTCCAGCCAGGTTATTCTATTCCACTTCTTTCAGAGGAATAAAACTTATTAGATTCAATTAAGGTACCCAATAACATGGCCATCCGTTCATACAGAACTTATACTCCAAGCACACGAAATAGACCCATATCAAGTTACGATGGAAGGGTCCGGTCCAATCCACAAAAAAAATTGACCTCTGGACAGCATCGTTGTGGAAAAGGTCGTAATAGTAGAGGAATTATTACCGCAAGGCATAGAGGAGGAGGTCACAAGCGTCTGTATCGTCAAATTGATTTTCAACGGAATGAAAAATACATTTTTGGAGAAATTGTAACTATAGAATATGACCCTAATCGAAGTGCATACATTTGTCTCGTACACTACGGGGATGGTGAGAAGAAATATATTTTACACCCCAGAGGGGTCATAATTGGAGATACTATTACTTCCGGTCCAAGAGCTCCTATATCAATAGGAAATGCCCTACCTCTGAGTGCGGTTTGAATCATTGATTTGCGTAATCGAAAGCAACCGATTAGGTTTACAGCAAGACCTATGAATCTATCACTGATCCAATTCGGGTACTTTTATGGGATAAACCTCAAAGGGAAACTGAAGAGGAATGGCAGCGGGTGATTGGGTTCAATAGTTCCTCATATCGAATTATTGATTCCAAAGATATGATAATATGGAGAAGATCAAATTGTCTGAAGCATGAACAAACCCGGAGCGGAAGGGCACCCCTTGTTTCAAAGAAAGGGACGAGTTACTCACATTTGATTTGACGGTCAGAGGCAAATTAAAAGCTGGACAGTAGTAATATCTCCCGGAAAAGAAAAGAAAAGATGGAAGAAGAGAATAAAAAAGAAAGAGATGTTTAACACGCCTCCTACGTTATCCAGAACATACAAAGGTATTGACGTAATTTTATGAAGTCATTCATTCTGAATGCTACATGAAAAACATAGGCCAGATGATGGAATAGAGAGATCTAGGATGTAGAGGATCGGGACATGAGGAACGAAATCCCATATTTCATCCTATTTGTTGATCAAAGATATATGATCGATATATGTCAATATTATCATATACATCCAGAAAGCTGTATGCCTCGAGAGAGGCTTGTACGGTTTGGGAAGGGATTTTTATTGATCGAGAATAAGATTGATCGAAAATAAGGATCTACTTCAACCGATGTACCCTTGGGCACGGCTATACATAGCATAGAAATAACATTAGGTAAAGGCGGACAATTGGCTAGAGCAGCAGGTGCTGTAGCAGAACTGATTGCAAAAGAGGGTCGATCGACCACATTAAGATTACCATCTGGGGAGATTCGTTTAATATCTGAGAATTGTTCAGCAACGATTGGACAAGTAGGTAATGTCAATGCGAACAATGGAACTTTAGGTAAAGCTGGATCTAAACGTTGGCTGGGTAAACGTCCTAGAGTAAGAGGAGTAGTTATGAACCCTGTAGACCATCCCCATGGGGGTGGTGAGGGAAGAACTCCAATTGGTAGAAAAAAACCCGTGACCCCTTGGGGCTATGCTGCGCTTGGAAGGAAAAGTCGGAAGAATAATAAATATAGTGATGCTTCAATCTTTCGTCGACGTAAGTAAGAGCAGTTGGGGATCTATTTTATTAAAAAAGAAAAAAAAAAAAAGGGGGGGGGGGGGGTAATTGGCCATGGCACGTTCACTGAAAAAGAATCCTTTTGTAGCTAATCATTTATTGAGGAAGATAGAGAATCTAAACATAAAAAAAGAGAAGAAGATAATAGTAACCTGGTCTCGGGCATCTACCATTGTACCCGCAATGATCGGTCATACAATTGCTGTTCATAATGGAAAGGAACATTTACCTATTTATATAACGGATCGTATGGTAGGTCACAAATTGGGGGAATTTGCACCTACTCTAATTCCCCGCGGACATGCAAAAAGCGATAATAGATCCCGTCGTTAATCAGGAGGTGCTCATCATTAATGGGAGATGAAGTTCAATGGAAAAGAATAGCTCAAGTCCAAAAATACGAGCTCTAGCTAAACATATACGTATGTCTACTCATAGAGCACGCAGAGTAATTGATCAAGTTCGTAATCGTTCGTATGAACAAGCACTTATGATACTGGAACTCATGCCTTATCGAGCATGTTATCCTATATTACAATTAATTCCTTCCGCAGCGGCAAATGCTAATCACAATATGGGGTTGAACAAAGCCAATTTATTTGTCAGTAGGGCCGAAGTAAATGAAGGTGCTATTTTGAAAAGATCCCAACCTAGAGCTCAAGGACGTGGTTATCCAATACAGAAACCCACCTGTCATATAACTATTGTATTGGAAGAAAGATCCAGATCGAACAATCTGATTATGCCAACAGAACCCAAAAAAGGAAAATATGTATGGGACAGAAAATGAATCCACTTGGTTTTAGACTTGGTATAACCCAAAATCATCGTTCCCATTGGTTTGCGCAACAAAAGAATTATTCCGAAGATCTCCGGGAAGATGAAAAAATACGTAATTGCATTGTGAATTATATACGAAGACATATGAGGAGCTCCTCGAATCATGGAGGAATTGCACGTGTAGAAATTCGAAGAAAGATCGATTTAATTCAGGTCGAAATCCATATTGGATTTCCCAACTTGTTGATAGAAAATAGGGGTCGGGGAATTGAACAATTAAGAACCGATGTACGAAATATGCTTAATCCTGTGGATCGAAAACTAAACATTGCTATAGTGAAAGTTGCGAAACCTTATGGAGAACCTAATATTCTTGCGGAATTTATTGCCCTGCAACTAGAGGATAGAGTTTCACTCGGAAGAACAGTCAAAAGAGCTATTGAACTGGCTGAACAGGCAGATATAAAAGGTATTCAAATACAAATTGCAGGACGTCTCGACGGAAATGAAATTGCCCGTGTCGAATGGGCTAGAGAAGGTAGGGTTCCCCTACAGACCATTCGAGCCAAAATTGATCATTGTTATTATCCAGCTCAAACTATCTATGGAGTATTAGGGATTAAAATTTGGATCTTCGGGGATGAGAAATGATTGGTCCTCCCTCCTATTATCCTCCTACGGGAAGGAAGATAAAAAAAAAAAAATTACGAATCATTCCATGATTTGTCCGATCAAAAATCATCAATTTTATCAGATCAAATAATAATTAGATTAACCCTCTCGGAGAAATGCTATGCTTAGTGTGCGACTCGTTAGGATCGACTTTTTATAGAGCTATGAAGAACTCGGAAGAAGAACGGGTCGGTCCCCGGTATGAACTAGGGGCTAACTCATTACTTCGTATTGCCGAGATCCAAGGATTTAAGAACTATAGATACATCCATTACATAGTTATGCGAACTTAAAAGACTTTCTTCCAGGGGGGGGGACATCTATATCTCTTGTGAAGCGAGAGAGGTGTTCAAGAATGTGGGAGAATGGAAAGGAGAAGGGAGCGAGGAAGAAATGAGATATTCTTCCAATATTGTTATTGTATGGTCGGTTTATAAATCACCCTCCAAAGAGCAGTGTGATAAAGCATAAGAATCATCCTGATTGAATGGATTCAGTTTATGATGAATAAAAAAAAAAAAGAGCTTCGGGTCGATGGAAACTAAGGAAATTGACTCCATAACAGATGAAATGAAAAGCTCCATTGCAGAGGAAAGACCTAAGCATCGGTTTAGGAGCTATCGAAACGATGGAACCCGTGACTGCATAGGATTATATAAGAATCTCAATCATCCATTGGATAGGATGGCGAAAGAAACCAAGAATGAATTGATCTCAGTGGGGGAGGAGTTATAAGTCGACCCCATGGAGCAAATACCAGAAGAGTTAATATTCGCCTGTGGAATTCGTATTGGACAGTTCCGAAAAAAAAAAAAAAAAAAAAATAGATTTGTCCCTTCTCTAATATTTAAAATATTAAATATATGCGTAAATATATACTTATTCCTATATAACACATATCATATGCACATTTATCGTCCAATTTTACATATATTATTCACGAGGAGCCGGATGAGAGGAAACTTTCATGTCCGGTTCTGAAGTAGAGATGAGATAAATCATCGATTATAACCCCAAAAGAACAAAATTTCGTAAACAACATAGGGGGAGAATGAAGGGAGTATCTTATCGGCGGGGCAATCGTATTTGTTTTGGTAGATTCGCTCTTCAGGCGCTTGAACCTGCTTGGATCACATCTGGACAAATAGAAGCGGGACGACGAGCAATTACTCGTTATGCTCGTCGTGGTGGAAAAATATGGGTACGTATATTTCCCGACAAACCTATTACAATGAGACCTGCAGAAACACGTATGGGTTCGGGGAAAGGATCTCCCGAATATTGGGTATCCGTCATCAGACCATATCGAATACTTTATGAAATGGGCGGAGTATCCGAAACTGTAGCTAGAGCAGCTACTGAAATAGCTGCATACAAAATGCCTATACGTACTCGATTTGTTACTGCTTCACCCGTCTAAATACTGAACCAAAGAGATATTTCTAATGGAAAAAGAAGATTCCTAGTTCGCCAACTATATATCTTCTTTTTTTTCATTTCCTCCGCCGGAGAACCAAATTATTGGAGAAAGAATGATTCAACCTCAAACTTATTCAAATGTAGCGGACAACAGTGGAGCCCGAAAACTAATGTGCATCCGGGTTCTAAAAGCTAGTAATCGTCAATACGCTCATATTGGTGACGTTATCATTGCTATAATTAAAGAAGCAGTACCAAATATGCCCTTAAAAGAATCAGAAATAGTTAGAGCCGTAGTTGTACGCACCTGTAAAGAACTTAAACGTGACAATGGAATGATAATACGATCTGATGACAATGCAGCAGTTATCGTTGATCAGGAAGGAAATCCAAGAGGAACCCGGGTTTTTGGTTCAGTTGCTCGGGAATTGAGACAATTGAATTTTGCCAAAATAGTTTCATTGGCTCCCGAAGTCTTATAAGTAATAATAAATCGTGTAATGGTTTAGAAATAGATCAATTTGTAAGTTGCATCTCAGGCATATTCCTCAAAGAAGATTGAACATGCCTCTTATATCAAGACCAGAAATTCATAATAATTCTTTCTCATGGGTAACGATACTATTGCCAATATAATAACTTCTATAAGAAACGCTGACATAGTAAAAAAAAAAACAGTTCGAATAATAGCTACTAATACTACCAAAAACGTTGTAAGAATCCTTCTGCAAGAAGGTTTTATAGAAGATGCTAGAGAACATAGGGAAGGTCAAAAATCTTTTTCGGTTTTAACTTTAAGATATAGGGGAAGGAAGGAAAAGACATATATAACCACTTCAAAGCGTACTAGCAAACCTGGTCTGAGGATCTATTCCAATTCTCAAAAAGTTCCTAAAGTTCTAGGTGGAATGGGGGTCGTAATTCTTTCTACTTCTCAAGGAATCATGACGGATCGAGAGGCTCGACGGAGAAGAATCGGAGGAGAAATATTATGTTATGTACGGTAATTTCTCTGAATTTTGTATTATTTCTTCTGGAGGATATCTCTATGAAAGGGAAAAAGTAAGTTAGATGATAGCATTCATCCTTATCCACGTTAGTTGATTTCTCAAGGAGATTCTAAAAAATGAATAAACAAAATTTGATCGATGTGGAAGGTTCAGTTACTGAATCACTTCCAAATGGTATGTTCCGAGTTCGTTCAGATAACGGATGTCAGGTTCCAACCCATATCTCGGGGAAAATTCGGCGTAATCATGTACGAATACTACCAGGAGATAGGGTCAAGGTCGAATTAAGTCCTTATGATCTAACCAAAGGACGTATAATTTATCGACTTCGCAACAAATCTTCAAATGATTGGATCACCTCCTGAACATCCGATAGGGATAAATAATATTTAGGCTCATGAATTAGAGAACCCTTATTTCTCGGAAAACGAGATGTAATATGATTAATCATATCAATTCCAAATTGAAGGACCACAAACATGAAAATCCGCGCTTCTGTTCGTAAAATTTGTGAAAAGTGTCGACTAATTCGTAGGCGGGGACGAGTTATGGTAATTTGTTCCAATCCGAGACATAAACAGAGACAGGGGTAATCCTTCTCTACATCAAGTAACAAATGTAGAAATGAAAGATCTATTTCGATATGAAATGGATAGATATCTATCTTACCGAACCCATAAATATGGAATAATGAATATGTCAAAACCTATAAGAAAAATTGGTTCACGTAGAAATGAACGTAGAATACCAAAAGGAGTTATTCACGTTCAAGCAAGTTTTAACAATACCATTGTTACTGTTACGGATGTACGGGGACAGGTGGTTTCTTGGTCTTCTGCCGGTGCCTGTGGATTCAAAGGCACGAAAAGAAGTACACCATTTGCTGCTCAGACTGCAGCAGAAAATGCTATTCGTACGTTAATGGATCAAGGTATGGAACGAGCAGAAGTCATGATAAGTGGCCCTGGTCCGGGGAGAGATACAGCATTACGGGCCATTCGTAGAAGTGGTGTACTCTTAAGTTTTGTACGTGACGTAACCCCTATGCCACATAATGGATGTAGACCTCCCAAGAAGAGACGTGTGTAGGAATCAAATGAATTCCGGGAGAGAGAAATGATCAAATGATCTGATCAAATAATCTCAGTATGATTCGAGATGAAATCTCAGTCTCCACTCAGACACCGCGGTGGAGGTGCATTGGATCCGGAGCGGACAGTAAGCGTCTTCATTATGGCCGCTTCGCTTTATCTCCGCTTCGAAAAGGTCAAGCTAGTACAATAGGCATCGCAATGCGAAGAGCTCTACTTGGAGAAATAGAAGGAACATGCATCACACATGCGAAATTGGAAAAGGTAACACATGAATATTCCGCGATAATAGGTATTGAAGAATCAGTACATGACATTTTAATCAATCTGAAAGAAATTGTCCTTAGAAGTGATCCGTACGGAACTCGAGAAGCATCTATCTGTATCGTCGGACCCAGAAATGTAACCGCTCAAGATATCATATTACCACCTTCTGTGAGAATAATTGATGCTACACAACATATAGCTAGTCTTACCAAATCAATTACTTTTGATATAAGATTATGGATCGAGAAAGATCGTGGATATCGTATACAGAGTCCGAAGAATTATCAGGATGGAATCTTTCCTATAGATGCTGTATTTATGCCTGTTCGAAACGCAAATTATAGTATTCATTCCTATGGGAACGGAAATGATATACAAGAAATCCTTTTTCTCGAGATATGGACGAATGGAAGTTTAGCTCCTAGAGAAGCACTTTACAGAGCTTCTCGTAATTTGATTGACTTATTCATTCCTTTTTTGCGTGCAGAAGAACAGAACATCGATGGAATGGACAATCAGAATGGGTCTAATATGCCTTCCTTCTCCTTTTCCAATATCTCGGCTGATATGGAGAGAATGGAAGAAGAAGTTGCATTCAAACATATTTTTATTGACCAATCAGAATTACCTCCTAGGGTCTATAACTGCCTCGGAAGGGTCAATATACATACATTATCGGACCTGTTGAATTACAGTCAAGAAGATTTAATGAGAATTGGACATTTCGGAAAGAAATCTGTCGAACAAGTATCGGAAGTTCTTCAAAAACATTTTGCAGTTGATCTACCCAAGAATAAGTTTCAGATTCATTAAATAGTTCCATTTACTTTTCCCTTTTTTCCCCTTTCCCAAGTTATTATAGAGAGCAATGGGAATAATTCCATTTCAAGTGTTCAACATAACCTCTATTTCGTGTAATATTCAAAAGATATCTCTGACGGGCGAAATGGATATATCTAGGGAGAACTTGTTTTGAAGCAATTACTCCCTAGATATATGAACGAGATATTGAAATTTCTCAATATTTAACAGTTGGATCAATCTGGAAAAGACCTAAAGTGAAAGATTCATCAATAGGTAACGCTGCCCCAATACCTAACCAAAGGGCTACTGCAGTACCGATCAAGAAGACTGTTGTAGCTACTGGACGACGAAATGGATTTTGAAATTGATTCACATTCTCTGGAAAAGGTACCGTCAATAATCCCGCAGGTACTGAGGCCATTAGAAGGACACCTAATAATTTATTAGGTACTGTACGAAGTATTTGAAATACGGGGAAAAAATACCATTCGGGCAATATTTCCAAAGGAGTTGCAAATGGATTTGCCGGTTCACCAATCATTGATGGTTCTAGAACCGCTAAACCTATGGTACATGCAATAGTACCTAAAATTACTACTGGAAAAATATATAAAAGATCATTGGGCCAAGCGGGCTCTCCATAATAATTATGCCCCATACCCTTAGCTAATCTAGCCCTTAATACAGGATCATTTAAATCAGGTTTCTTTGTTATTAGGATAGGTAAAGCCCTATGGATCTATCCCCCAAAAGAACCGGACATGATAATTTTTAATCATCCGGCTCGAGCAATAACTAAAGGAATTAGAGATATCTATATATCTTTATAGATATCTACATATATGACTCTCCGCAATGAGGGACATATCGTGGTAATAGGAACCAATAATATCTCTAATCATCCATTAAAGGGGATCCGATCCCTCCAGTAAAATACTCAGTACCCAAGTAAGCTTGCAAATTCGATCATGATCGATATGCTTTTTGGACCATCTTATCCCTCATAATCTGTGTTTATCTTCGCGAATATACCTTCGAAGTTTCGTGACATACAAGGTATTGACTTGTTACTGATCCGGCCTTTTATCTTCCTCAGATCCCTTCTCTTACTCCGATAGTCTTCCCTTTAGAGATGAATGCAAGAGAAATGGATGCATTTCCACACTATGAAGAAGGAGCAGTAATATGATACAACTCTTGATTATGTTACATTATTACCTTATTATACTGGATTTCACGGAGCCCTTCCTAATTCGAATTTGATCATAGAAATAATTCTCTTGAAACGGACCGACCGATACCTTTTTTTGCCCAGGTTTTAAACTTCCTATTTATGATAAGGAAATTGGGACAGAGACACATTTCATTAGAAATTTTGATGTGGCAGATTGAAGGATATATCTGCACGGCCCAATAAAGAGTTCAAGTCACACACTCCCATAATCCATCTTCTCCGTCTGAGAATCTATTTCAACTATTCGTATCGGATAAATAATACTTCAAGATTGAAAGAAAAGATCCGAGGAACATGTTTTCTTATTACCAATAAGAAATATTCATGGCAATGAGATATTACTATCATTACTCAAAACAATATGTTATGAATACTTATTTTCAATCTATCTTTCCTCTCTATAAAGGACCTGGAATACCTTGCTTACGGATCATAAGAAAGTGCATTAACATAAATACAGCAGTAAGAAGGGGTAATACAAAAGTGTGTAAACTATAGAAACGAGTCAAAGTAGATTGACCCACACTAACACTTCCGCGTAGTAGCTCTACCAAGGGAGGCCCTATTACAGGAATAGCCTCAGGCACGCCAGTCACAATTTTGACTGCCCAATAACCAATTTGATCCCAAGGCAAAGAATAACCAGTTACACCGAAAGATACGGTCAATACAGCCAGAATTACGCCTGTAACCCAAGTTAATTCACGAGGTTTTTTAAATCCACCTGTGAGATAAACACGGAATACGTGCAGGATCATCATTAAAACCATCATACTTGCCGACCATCGATGAACTGATCGAATTAGCCAACCAAAGTTTACTTCGGTCATTATGTATTGAACAGGGGCAAAAGCTTCTGTAACGGTCGGACGATAGTAAAAAGTCATAGCAAAACCAGTAGCTACTTGTACCAAAAAACAGGTCAGCGTAATCCCCCCTAGACAATAAAATATATTGACATGAGGAGGAACATATTTACTAGTGATATCATCCGCAATCGCCTGAATCTCAAGACGCTCTTCGAACCAATCGTATACTTTATCGAGATAGGTAAACTGAAATCCCCCCCCAAGAACCGTACATGATAATTTCTATTCATACGGCTCGAGCAAGAGCACCCAAATACTCTTGGGAACGAATAGATCGATTAGAAACTATCCTATCAGTTCGTTCCCTGGTAATATGAATGAGAATAATTCGGAATGATCATCTCCCCTCCCGCAACAGCAATACTTCACAGTGCCAAAATTTCAAGTCGGCTCTCATCCTTATGCCGAATGGATCGCTATAGGCCTTTCGAACGATCTTTCACCCTATTTGTGATATCAATTTACTGGAGAAGAACTAGTCTTGGGCAATTGATAGTAATTATCTTGTCGAGATCTTAATAGATGGATCGATCCAAACCTCAGATTTATATTATACCCCGATGATCTTTTCGAATCTCCAAAAGTTCTTTGGGTAATAACCTTTCGATCGTCACTTACTCAACGAAATATACTAACTAAGAGAAATGAGATACCATCTCATTCTTCAGTCAGAGTCAGCCTAGTTCTAAAGGAAGAGAGATCATTAAATTTCTGATCAGGAATACCTATTTCGAATTCTTAGAAGCCCGGTGACGAGGTCTAAATGGCAGGTACAAACCATAGTTCAGATCTTCCCAAATATATCTTATATGCCTCGTGCTCCGAATACGAAATATTCGATTGATATCCGACGAGGTAGGACCATCTCCATGAAGATGACAGACTGGTCTTCTGTACTATCAATCTAGATCAATTTTAACAAGTCGCACACCCATGTTCCAGAAATCCTTAAAGAAGAATAGTTACACGATCAAACTACCAGAACGGAATGACCTAGAACCCGGAGCTATTCGATAGCTTTATTTGGATCCCTCAGTCGAAAAACCGGGCCGGGGATCCGGGCAGATCTTCTGGGTCCTCTAGACCCAGCTTACCGAAATCCCATCCAATAAAACGGAAGAATTATAAATCTCCGGAATAATAGATAAGAATACCGCAAATAGAGCCATCGCAGCACCCATAAGAGGAGTAGTTCCCCATCCGGGAGCTACTTTACCATATTCCGAATTAAGTGGTTTGAATAAATTTCCTACAACGGTTCGTCTCGGTCCAGATCTGAAAATATCATCAGTGGTCTGTGCAGCCATAACTCTTATTGCATTGGTTGAGATCTGTTAACTTTGTATACAGTTGTGTTGTAAATATACCATGATCTTGGGATTACCTAACGATGGAAACTGCAACCTTAGTCGCCATCTCCATATCCCGTTTACTTGTGAGCTTTACCGGTTATGCCCTGTATACCGCCTTTGGGCAACCCTCTGAACAACTCAGAGATCCTTTCGAAGAGCACGAAGACTAGTTGAAATAACGACCTTCCCGTATAGGGAAGGTCATTATTTTTATGAAAAGAATGAGGTGAGGGTTCGGAGAAGAAAAATTATTTACTCCCCTTATCCGGAACTTTGGGCGGTTCTCGGAAGAAAATAGCGAAAAATATTATCCCTAAGGTCGATACCAACAGGAATGTATAAACCAATGCTTCCATAGATTCGATCGTAGTTTACAATTATGGAGATAGCTTTCATACCGATTGAAATTCTTTCCCAGAAAAGGAGAAGAATAGAAAGATTTCAAATCTCTCTGAGAATGAAAATTCCACTGAAGTGGAATCTCTCGATACTATAGATTGGAGCAATGCAATATCATACTACTTGTCTTTTCAATGTAATATCATACTATTTGTCTTTTAGTAGTGGGATCTCCTAGTTTTTGGAATGCTCCAAATTCTACTTGGGCATCTAAATCCGGGTCGATACCAGCAAAAACATCTCTGAACAAAGTTCTAGCACCATGCCAAATGTGTCCGAAAAAGAAAAGAAGAGCAAATGTGGCATGTCCGAAAGTGAACCAACCCCTTGGACTACTACGAAAAACACCATCGGATTTCAGTGTAGCACGATCCAATTCGAAAATTTCACCTAATTGAGCACGCCTAGCATATTTTTTCACTGTAGCAGGATCACCAAAACTAACCCCATCAAGTTCACCCCCATAGAATTCGACAGTTACACCTACCTGTTCGACACTATACTTTGATTCTGCTCTCCTAAAAGGAACATCGGCTTTCACAATTCCTTCTTCATCCACCAGAACTACTGGAAATGTCTCAAAAAAAGTAGGCATACGACGTACAAAAAGCTCATGTCCTTCTTTATCTCTAAAGATAGGGTGTCCTAACCAACCAACAGCTATTCCATCTCCATTGTCCATCGCACCTGCTCTGAATAACCCTCCTTTAGCTGGATTATTACCGATGTAATCATAAAAAGCTAGTTTCTCGGGAATTTTGGACCAAGCTTCCGATAAACTTAGATTTTCGGACAAACCGGCACGAACCCGTCGATCTATTTCTTGTTGAAAATATCCCTGATCCCACTGGTAACGAGTAGGACCAAATAATTCGACCGGAGCAGTTGCGGAGCCATACCACATGGTTCCAGCGACAATGAAAGCTGCAAAGAACACAGCGGCAATACTGCTGGATAGGACAGTTTCAATATTCCCCATACGTAATCCTTTGTATAAACGTTGGGGGGGGCGAACACTGAGATGGAATAAACCTGCTAAGATACCCAATATACCTGCTGCAATATGGTGAGAAGCTATTCCTCCCGGAACAAAAGGATCAAAACCCTCAGCTCCCCACGCTGGATTTACAGGTTGTATTTTTCCAGTTAGTCCATAAGGATCAGACACCCATATTCCAGGACCATACAAACCCGTTACATGAAACGCTCCAGATCCGAAACAAGCTACTCCTGAGAGGAACAAATGAATTCCGAAGATCTTGGGCAAATCTAAAGAAGGTTTTCCTGTACGTTCATCACAGAATATGTCTAGATCCCAATAGACCCAATGCCAGATAGCTGCCAAAAAGCACAAGCCAGAAAACACAATATGTGCCCCGGCCACACCTTCATAACTCCAAAGACCTGGATTGGTTACAGTTTCTCCGGTGATACTCCACCCACCCCATGAATTGTTTATTCCCAAACGAGTCATAAAAGGTATAACGAACATACCTTGTCTCCACATTGGATCAAGAACAGGATCGGATGGATCAAAAACTGCTAATTCGTACAGAGCCATTGAACCGGCCCAACCAGAAACTAGAGCTGTATGCATTATATGTACAGAGAGCAACCGGCCAGGATCATTCAATACGACGGTATGGACACGATACCAAGGCAAACCCATGGAAATACCCCTTTATCAAAGAAAAGTAGACATTATGTAACTTTCTCGCATTAGAAGAGACCATGCTATGGAGCTAAACCTTTATCGGATCATCTCAAGGGTTAACATCTATTCGAGGTCATTGCTAATAACAGTTCCGGAACAATTCTGTTCAGAATAGCAGGGAGAAGCGTAAATATTTTATCATTTATGTGTACCAATGCACAATGTGGAGATTGGTCCCATTTCTACTGATCGAGCGCATAAATACAATACTTGCTCCTTTTTTGAACAACCTGCAAAAGAACTCGATTTCCCTGATCTTTTCGTTCTTCTACGAACGATGTTTATTTTTGAATTTATGGACCAAATATGATATAATCATCGTGTCATAAACACATCCTAGAAGCCTCATCTCTTCTTATACTTCACGTTTCCATATTAGAGCATAGTGCTTCACTTCTCTCTATTGAAACAAATGCCCATTGGTGTTCCAAAAGTTCCTTTTCGGATCCCTGGAGAGGAAGATGCAGTTTGGGTCGACGTATAGTGCGACTTGTCGGACATATTGGGTTATACGGAATTTCCCCGTTATCTCTCCTGATGAGATATTTCCTGCTTCATTCAGGATCGATTCAACTATCAATAATCTAGAGCGTGAAGTGCGATTAGATCGTTTAGGAGGAAAGAGATTCTCAATCATGAGAATCCATGGTTAGCTCAGACCAATAAAGTATTAAGGCTCCGTTCAAAAAATCCCAAATTGGTGATATATCTAGAATTCCTAGATAGAACCCATCGATGAGTGATTTGGAACTATCAATAGATGGAGTAATAGAACAATAGATGGAGTAATAGAATCTATTTGAGAAGATATTTGACATAAATCATGGAGCGGATCGAAAAGATAAAAATGGCAGTAGGTTTACTTGTCCTATATGTACAAATGAAACTCGGGCAGATGCTTCCCCGGAGTAGAGCATAAACCTAAAGATGTCTCAAAAACCTATTTGAAAACAAGAAAATTTCGCTGTGACCAAAACGATTGGATTTCAATGGAGCGATACATCGATTAAGAGGTAGTTCAATAAGTTTAGCTAATTATATTCTCAGGGAGAAGACGAACTTGAACCAATGGTTATGAAAAAAAAAAAAAAAAAAGAAAAACTCTTTTAGGGAATTCTTTTAGATAAGATCTCGCTATGAAAAAAGAAAGGGTCTGGGATCGATACATAACTTTTTGCAATCACTTGAGCCGTATGCATTTAAAGGTGCGTGTACGGTTCTTAAGGAAGAAGAGCTATTTCACTATCCTAATCAACCGACTTTATCGAGAGAGATTACTTTTTCCGGGTCAGCAGGTCGATGATGAGATCGCAAATCAACTTATTGGTATCATGATGTATCTGAATGGAGAAGATGAAAATAAAGATATATATCCATATATTAACTCTCCCGGTGGAGCAGTGATACCGGGAATATCTATTTATGATGCTATGCAATTTGTAGTACCAGATGTGCATACAATATGCATGGGGTTAGCTGCCTCGATGGGATCTTCTGTCCTAACTGGGGGGGAAATTACTAAACGTATAGCATTACCTCACGCTTGGCGCCAATGAGTTTTTCTTGGAGAAGGAGCGATGTAAAAAGACTATGCCTTTGCCAAATAAAAGGTAATAATAGCATGGCATTTCGAGCCCGATACAAACATCATCTTTTTGTTCTTTTGAAATAGAATTACGTATCGAGATAGTATAGTAGAACAAAGTTTCTTCCCGATTTTACAATCGATTCAATCTTATGTATCGTGGCATGGGTCTATTTTAGCGTCATAACCCCTTTTGTTCTTGCACCAAGATTCTCTTTCGGATATTTATCAAATTCTTTATGAAATAGAGAATCTCGATCAGATCTCATCAAAAGAAAACTTTGGGATTGCTAGATCGAAAGATATATATATAAAGCAACGGAACCATCGTAGTATTTCTATTATTACGGGAAAAAATATGGTAAATAGATCATCCGAATGTTGGGGGTCATTTGTATTTCTCTCAGTTTGACTCGAAATGGGATGAGATCTATTATAGAGCCGTATGCACAAAAAATGCCTGTACGGCCGATTCATTTGATTTATTTTTTTTTTTTTCCAAAATTTCCCGAGATCAAGGAAACGATCATCTATTATCAGGGTTATGATCCACCAACCTGCTAGTTCTTATTATGATGGACAAGCAGGAGAATGTATCATGGAAGCGGAAGAGGTATTGAAACTTCGCGATAGCATTACGAATGTTTATGTACAAAGAACAGGCAAGCCCTTATGGGTCATTTCGGGGGACATGGAAAGAGATGTTTTTATGTCAGCAACAGAAGCCCAAGCTTACGGCATTGTCGATCTCGTAGCGGTGGAGAATACTGAGGATCTCTTGTGAATTTCTTTTGATGATGAACATTTGATCCCTTATTTCCCTTTCTTCTGGAAAGGGAAAATGAAAGTGATTCATTTCATAATGACCTAATATGGTTAGGATCGATCTGAACCAGTCAATTCCGCATACGATCTAAAGTGCCAACTATTCAACAACTCATTAGAAATACGAGACAGCCAATAGCAAATGGAACAAAATCTCCTGCTCTTCGGGGATGTCCCCAGCGTGGAGGAGTATGTACTAGGGTGTATGTGCGACTCGTTCGGATCAAGAGCTGAAACAGACTAGGAGATCCTTATAGCAGAATAGCTCTCCTACTGCAGCAAGTACAGATCTATAATCTACTCTTATGGGGGATGATCTTTATGGTTTCCATTGGTGCAAATCCAATCACCTTGATGTGGGATGAAAAGCAATTCCTCATTGGTAGCGAATGGTTATCAATCCATTGAGCGGGGAAAATAGTGCAAATTGAAGAAGCAATTATGCTCATATTGCCGCAAGAACGGACTGACAAGGTCAGCTGCCTAGCCAATCCTCATAATTCCATGTCGTCACTGTATGGATAAATCTTATCGCAGGAGGACTTATTACTTGAGAATTCGGGGTAGAGCTGGAGATGGTAAACTGTACAAGTTACCAATAACATCCTCATCTCGTATTTCATAAATGAAAGGCTCCGGCGTATAGAGGGGACCTCACCGTTAAAGGAAGAACCGTAAAAACGATGGAACCCATGATTTTTTCTTAGTGCGAGGTCCCATCCCCCGCTTACCGAGAGGATGCCTAACCAAGAGAAAATAGAAAATTATGGTTGGGAAGGTTACAGTAGCAAGAGCCATTGGAATCCCTATTTCATACATTAGAAGAACCAGTTTTATTCTTAATAGACCAAATCAAAGAATGACTGATAATCAAGCAATTCTCAATTAGTGATTTATGAGAGTAAACTTCAATGACCAGAATTAAACGTGGATATATAGCTCGGAAACGTCGAAAAAAGATTCTTGCATTTGCATCAGGCTTTCGAGGAGCTCATTCGAAACTTTTTCGAACTGCTGACCAACAAAAAATTAGAGCTTTAGTTTCTGCTCATCGAGATAGGGGTAAGCGAAAGAGAGATCTTCGCCGTTTGTGGATTACTCGGATCAATGCAGCAGCCCGTAATAATGGAGTTTCTTATAACAAATTTATCCGATATTTGTACAAAAGGCAGTTGCTTTCAAATCGCAGAATACTTGCACAAATCGCTGTATTAGATAAGAATTGCTTTTCCACGATCATCAACAATATTATCGAATGATGAAATAGGTGGAACGGAATCCCCCGGAGAATTCCCTCCGGGAAGGTAGAGACATCGAAAATTGAGAAATATTGAAAAAGAAACAGATCCCTTTTGATTTCTTCGATTTTTTTAGACAATGAGATCTTCCTCTTTATTGAACAGATATTCCAGCTCCGATTCAATCAAAGAGCAGGTTCATTTCTAGGAATCAAATTAGTTGTCATTATTAAGGAAAGGTGACGAAGATGGAATACGAGCTCGTTTAATAGCAATAGTCATTAGGCGCTGCTGTTTTGGGGTCAATCTACTCACCCGTCCGGATAATATTTTTCCTCGTTCGCTAATAAATTGACTAATTGAGCTCATATTTTTATGATCAATTTGATCTCTCGATCCGATTGGCGGCAAACGTCTACGAAAGGATCGCTTAGATTTATTCATAGTTTATTTCATGAATCTTTTCAATACTATTTATTTTATTCCTTTTAAATACTATTTATTTTATTCAAAATCTTATTCAAATCATTATAGATTTCCTACAATACCATTTTGTTCCAAATCTTCCTAAAATCCCCCCCCCCCTTTTTTTTTTTCTATTTTACTATATCTATGATTGATTCCTATCCCTTTGAATAGTATGTTCGATCTATTTCTTTATCTCTCCGTGAATAGTATGTTTGTAACAATAGGGACAAAATTTCTTCAATTCCGATCGAATAGGTGTATTGCGTCGATTCTTTTGAGTAATATATCTAGAAACACCCGGGTATTTTTTATCAACACTATCTCGAGTACAACTAGTGCATTCCAAGGTAATTTTTACTCTTACATCTCCACCCTTGGCCATAAACTTACTCCGGATATAAAGTCCACTTTACTTTTCGATAAAAAAAAGAGAAAGGGTAGATGGGATCAAATGATTCAATCTTTTCTTATTCTTTCTCGTAATGCGTAATGAAATATTGAATCAGAAGTTTGAAATGGTACTCACGATCTTTATAGAAAGAGCCTCTAGACCTAGATCTCTATTTAGATTTACCCCCCCCCCCCCCCCCCGTTCCACTCTAGGACTCGTCGATTTGGGAACAAATTCACTTATTTCATTTTCCCACGAAGAAAAGGAAGGGAGTGATCTAGCATAATTTTATCCTTTTTCCTCTTTTCCTTTCGGAGGAGAACTAAAATGAAAAAAAGGGAAAAGTCAAAGCATCTGGGAAAAAACGATTGATCTCTATCAATAGACCGGCCAAAGACCCGAACCATAAAGTAGCTAGCACAGGCGCTGTGGAAAGATATGTCTTTATATCTCGCATTGTAAGTTTTCCTCATCGATCGTGGTACTTATATGATATGGTTAGCTACATCTGTGTTTATGGGTCACTTGTACTTGTACGGGGAACTCGTCGGAACTGAAAGAGATATGTACAGTGATCCAGGATACAAGATGCTCCTCCTAGTTCTAGAACAGAAAAAAGATATTCCCAAATATCGCGATAGTCATTCTTCTAAATGAGAGATTCTCTGTGTACATAGTCCATTTGCAAGACCGAAAAATAATGAAAGTGTAAGAAATGTGAGAAAAAAAAAGATTTTCACCATATAAAATAACATTGTCTAACAATTGAAAGGGATGTAGCGCAGCTTGGTAGCGCGTTTGTTTTGGGTACAAAATGTCGCGGGTTCAAATCCTGTCATCCCTACCTATTCCTTTCCCTATGGAAGAGAAAGAAAGAAGAACAAGGGATCAATTGAGATCGATTTGGATGGAACATCAACTATCAGTGATTGAATCATACCATATACAAAAGTATTTTTTTGGGGTACAAAAGGTCTGTTTTTATTTATCTCTCATCTAAATACTTTGATAAGAAAGCGCTCTTAGTTCAGTCCGGTAGAACGTAGGTCTCCAAAACCTAATGCCGTAGGTTCAAATCCTACAGAGCGTGATTCTTTTCATATCGAAATCAAATTTTATTGATGGATCATCAATAGCTTCAACTGTAACAATCAATGGAATCTGACCTCCCGAAATAAGTGGGAGGTCAATGAAAAAGGATGTTCCTCAATCAAATATCCAATTGATCACCACGTCGGTATTGTAAATATGCAGTTACAGATGATCCGGCCGAAGTTATAGGAATTAGACCTAACACAATTCCAGAGGGCAAAGCTTCAATCATTTCGATTCAGATAAATAAATATAGGTAATATCCACTTTGGATAGTACCCTAAAATTGCTATGAATCTCAATAATTAGAAATCGGCATTGGGAGAAGCAACGGAATCATCGGAATATTGAATGAACCTAAAGGGGTTTCCTTCTTCTTGATTTCAAAGAAGTCGTATCTTGCTTGAACCAATGAATAGGGCTAAGGTGAAGATTAGGGAAGCCAATAGAAAGCCAAAATAGCTAGTTATAGTAGGCGTGAAAAAACTGAATGGAATACGTTTGCTACATATCTTTACGAGGCAATTACCTAAGTTTTCTTTTTCATAACCTAGAATAGGATGGGAATACGAAAGATAAATTGTCCAAATGGGTACCAATTCGTAATCCTGTATTAACCAGTCACTATGAATGTTACGAACAAACATGAACGAGAAGGAATATCTGATTAAAAATAGGTTCATTATCTCAGATAAGGGATTCCAAAAATGAATCAAGCGATCCACGAATAACACCAATACCAACTGACCCTCTTTGGGAATTATGGAACGCAATCTTCTTTCAAGAGCTACAAGGTAAACGAATTGAATTCAATCATTCCGATTGAATCACCTGGCAGTATTTTTTTATTCTTTTTTTTTTTTTTTAACATGGGAATCTGGGAATGATCCAATCGTACCCGTTACTCTAGTAGTACAAATAAGAATTGAGGAATCCCGAAGGAAGAAAACGAAAATGTCATCCCCCTCTTCTTCTTTTTTTTTTTCCAAAAGAGAGAAACTTGTGCTCCAAATCGAGCATAAGGTTTCATGGTCCCAGGCCTAGCAATTACCATTCCACGTTCCACATACTGTTTCTGCATATTTCGAAGGAACATTCTTACGGTATTTTCAGCAAGTATAGAGTATTCCTAAATATCTTCGAACCTATGATATATGATAGTTGTACCGCGAGTCTCTCTCTCTCAATCCGACTATTTAGACTGTTCTTCTCGTTCGAATAGTTCCTCTTTCTGTACAATCGGAGTAGCTTCAGTTCTAAAGATTGGGACGGAAAGAACCTCTTCTGCGGTCATAGGAAAGGTTTTCATAGGAAAAGTTTTGTGAATTTCACGTTTAGGTGTAGGATCCACTTTATCCATCATTCCTAGATCTCATCGATCCACTTATTTGCATCTCTATATGAATTCTTAAAGCTAGTAGGGCAGGGCCTGGTACTACAAGAATTCTATCTACTGGAAAATAGGAATAGCTCGATCCTCACATACCTACAATTCGACCAAGTTCCATAAGATTTCAATATTCACCTGGTCCTCCTCATCCAGTAATACTGTGAGATAAGTAATACTTACTCATTCGGCCAAAGTACTTTGTTATTAAGTGATTAGGTTCGTGGCATAACTCCACCTGCTCTCGATTGCTATTGGGAGAACACCCTCCATTTATGTAACACCAAGGATCCTCCCTTTATATAACCCAAATGACTGGGATGATCTACACAAACATAATAGAAAGAGAGGAAAAAAGGATCTTATTCTAGATGAGTTGCATTGATAGTGATGCCCCTTGCTTCTTCCTCCGAAGAGACATCAATCTCATCCCCTTTATTCACTATACATCCGCCTGGAGCAATTCGAGCCACTACAACGACCACTGCTGAAGTGGTTTTCGCCATGATCCATGTGTTCAATTGTCCAATATCTACATGAGGTTCCTCACGTCCGAGTCTATCCCGCCGAGGAGACATACGAGATTCTTTCTCCAGTGGGGAAAACTGGGAGAATAAAGAAATTGATTAAGTTGACCGTAATTGGGAGGAACAGAATCATTATATCCCTTCCTTTCTAATCTGAATCGAAATTGTATTGCTGTGTCAGAGGAAGGCTAGCTATACCGGTCCAATATACCTGAAATATACCCTTGGTATAATATTGACAATCCAACAAGGATTAGAGAAGATATCAGTAATTCTCCATCTCCTAATCTCTATCTTTTATGGGATCAATTCCCCCTTGGCTGTACAAGAATATACGGAGCTGAACATGTCTGGGAATACGGGAGAACGCTCTTTTGCTGACATTATTACCAGTATTCGATACTGGGTTATCCATAGCATTACTATACCTTCCCTATTCATTGCAGGTTGGTTATTTGTCAGCACGGGTTTAGCTTACGATGTATTTGGAAGCCCCCGGCCGAACGAGTATTTCACAGAAAATCGACAAGAGGTTCCATTAATCACTGGCCGTTCCGATCCGTTGGAACAACTCAATGAATTTACTAGATCTTTTTAGGAGGTACCAATGACCATAGATAGAACCTATCCAATTTTTACAGTTAGATGGTTGGCCGTTCACGGACTAGCTGTACCTACAGTTTTTTTCTTGGGATCAATATCAGCAATGCAGTTTATCCAACGATAAACTCTATCTAAATCACAGAGCTATGACACAATCGAACCCGAACGAACAAAATGTTGAATTGAATCGTACTAGCCTCTACTGGGGGTTGTTACTCATTTTTGTACTTGCTGTTCTATTCTCTAATTACTCTTTCAATTAAAAACAGTGCCTCTTATCTCATCCGGAGAGATCTGATACTCATAATTATCCATGACTGTTTATGTCTTGAGCATGACTACTTAATAAAATGTGAAAGGGAGCAAGAGAAATGGCCGATACTACTGGAAGGATTCCTCTTTGGCTGATAGGTACTGTAACTGGTACCCTTGTGATTGGTTTAATAGGCATCTTTTTCTATGGTTCATATTCTGGATTAGGGTCATCCCTATAGTAACAAAATGAACTGAACATAGATAAAAAAGACTATACATGTGAAAGTGAAGATTTCAATAAGACCTTACCCTTCTTTTAACTCGAAGAAGGGTAAGGTCTTATTGAAATCTATTTTCAAGATTTACTTCTATATGAATCATAAGATTCGTACAAATTACACGATTCTTTCAGCTACTCCAATGCCTTCTAGTAAAGTGATGAACCAATCTATTCTTTCGCTTCTGATACGTATTATCAAATAATTGGATTAATTTATACATTTCAGCTGTTCCTCCTAGGAAGAATGACTAAGGAATGGATCGTCCCGCCGCATAATATGCATGACTTTTGTTCATTTTCCCCAAATGAGAGATTCTGCGGATCATCCCTCTAAAAGTTAGAACTACGATAATCCGAATGTGTGAATATAGAATTTGAGCTCTTATGGTCCAAGCCGGAAATAGCACCTTTTCCCTTTCTATCTGAAATGAGCCTTTTTCATGAATTTGCTAGATAGATCCCATTTGCTCAATGAGTGGTATTGCCTTTTCTATCCATTTGCTCCTCTTTTTTCATGAACTTGAAAGGTTCTCAGTAGGACGTGCGAAAGACTTGGGATTTTACGAACGGGATCAGAAAAATCATTAGTTCCTCTTACCCTAAAGAGAAAGCGTAAAATCGATTTCGATCAAAGATTGAGGATCAGGAAAATAAGAATCTTTCCCGAGATCGTTTAGTCCCCCTCTTCCTTTTTTCTCCTTCCTTCCCTTTGATATCCTTCGGATCATTCTTCTAGATATGATAAATGGATAAGAAAGCAAAAGAAAAAGGCTATATGGCACGGATATGGTATATGCTATGTAGCATATGAATAGAGGGCTGTTCGGCAAGTTGATCTGTTCTAGTGCTTATCAAGTCACTCCCTATTTGAAATGCACATATCTATCTATAGATAGATCTAGTAATGACTCATATCTTATTTACGAACAAGGGAGGGGAGATGATGATATTGAGGGCTCTCCAGGGGCATGACCTTATTATTTGAATTGTACATGATTGCATCAGCCACCAATAAACAGCCAAACCTTTCGGTCAACCTCATGTTTGAAAATCTATGGACCTAAAAATTCATCTCGGCCAATTGAACTTTCTCAAATTGTTTCTTCTTAAGGACCAAAAAGATTTGTGCCAAAATGACAGATGCCAGGAGTAATAAGAGACCTTGAACACGTAATGGATCTTGAAGTACTATTTCTGCATCTCCTTGGCCAAATCCACCCACATTAGGATTATTCGTTAATGGCTGATCAACTTTGATGAATTCACCCTCGGAAATAAGAAGTTCCGGTCCCGGAGGTACGATATCCACCACTTGACGACCATCTGATGCATTATCGATAGTGATTTCATATCCACCCTTTTCTTTACGTAATATTTTGCTCACTCTACCCGTTGTTGAAGCATTATAGACCGTATTGTTGCTCTTGCTTCCATCGGGATAAATTTGTCCCCTTCCTCTATTACCACCCACATATATGGGATATTTAAGAAAATGAACTTCTTTATTAGTAGCCGGATTCGGTGAAAGGATGGGAAACACAATTTCACTATATTTCTGACCGGGAACAGGACCTATTACAAGAATCTCTTTTTGATTAGGACGATAATTCTGAAAATAAAGATTACCTATTTTTTCTTTAATCTCGGGAGAAATACGATCAGGAGGGGCTAATTCAAAGCCCTCAGGTAAAATTAGAACAGCTCCTACATTCAAAGCCCCTTTCTTACCATTAGCAAGAACTTGTTTTATTTGCATATCGCAGGGGATTTGAACAACTGCTTCAAATACAGTATCAGGAAGCACGGATTGTGGAACCTCAATGTTCACAGGCTTCTTAGCCAAGTGACAATTAGCACATACAATACGTCCAGTTGCTTCTCGGGGATTCTCATAACCCTGCTGCGCAAAAATGGGATATGCATTTGAAATAGATGTCCGAGTTATCATATGTATCATGACCAAGATGGAAATTGATCGAGTCATCCACTTTTTCATCCAGTCATAAGTATTTATATTCCGCATGGTTCGATTATTGGTTCCAAATCTCTTTACGATAAATGGGGTAGATAGCTACCATAATTACCTGCCCGCAATTCCGCTATTATATTAACTCCAAAAGTAATAAATCAGAAGTATCCCACTGAAAGAGAGGGAAAGGAGGAAAGGGAAGAGAAAGAGTAAAAAGGAGATCTGTAATAGTTAGTTTCTGTACGAAAATCCAATTCCTATTCACTCGTTGTCGGATAGAACAACCTATTCTTTATTCATTCCTATTTATTCATTCATTGAATGATAAATCACTACAAGTGAAGGAGATATACGATTTAAGTGACGGAAGATCCAATATTTGAAAATTGTATCTGAGATGACCGGAAAAGTTGAAACGAGACCAGATATTCTTTGTTCATCATGAGAAAACCCATAATTTTCGGAGATCGAATCGATCATCAGTTCCCAACCATGGGGCGAATGGAACCCAATACATAAATCGGTTACTAAAAGAATAGAAAACGCTTTCATCGTATCGCTCAGGCTATGGAATAATTCTTGGATCCAAGAATTGAGAACGACAAGTTTTTCCTTACCCAGAATGAAATAAGCACCTGGAGTAGCAAAACATATAAAATTTGCCAATAAATGTGAGATGATCTGGATCAAATCTTCATTGTACATTTCGACTAATTGGATCGTTTTTTTGCGAATCTCTATACGAAGATCTTGTGAATGTGTTTCCGAAGAATCTTCCACCATTCTCTCCAACAGGAATAGTTCTTCTATTTCTCCGAATCTTTCTAGAGCGTTTTCTTCTTGGAGATAATCAGAAAATTCCCGAGACTGACCAGTATTCCACCAATTCGTAACCCAAGGCTCCAAACCTTTCTGGAATGAAATAGAGATTCCCCAGGGCAGGAATACTAGACATGCAAGGTATCGTAGGGAAGCTAATGCTTTATATTTGGCCACTTTAAATTCGTGAATCGCTAACGAACCCGATTCACTCGTCAGCTCTGTCCGAAATCTGGATAAAGTACGAGTTGTAGAACGAGGTATGGGACCTATAGATTCAGGATCTACTGCGTAATTGTTCGACCCTTAAAAAAAAATATTCTTCGGATGAGGAACGGTTTGTTCCGGATAAAAAGGAGGAAAAAAAAAAAAGAAAAAATAAAAGGAAAGAGACGAATGTTTATTGGCAAAAAAGAGAGAGAACTTAGGGATAGAATCCATTATCATTTAATAAATTGGTCTAAAAATGCCAATTCTGCGCTCCAAAGGACTCCAGTATATTACGAATACTGAAATTCTCGAATTCCGTACGCATATATGGAATTGGAGTTCGACAAAGACATTTTGGAGAGAATGCCATATCTAGTAATTGTTTCATGTCATATCCGTCTACTGGCTCTATAGGCCTTCTACAAGGAGCGATATGGAGTCTTTGGGAACTACCGAAGGAATTTGCATTGATATGATCATCGCATAAGTACTACTTTGCGGGAGGGAACTGCATGGTATTTCTCCCGAACAAATCTTAGTTACATTGTAACTTCCCTCTCTCTGGTACATATAGATCTGTCCGTTAAGATGTTCGAAGAACAACGAGAGAACATCCATTCCTTGGTTCATTTCAAAATACTTCAATTGATATACGCAAGAAACGAGCTAATTCGGCAGCTTTTTGTTCCATTTCCCGTAAGGTTAAATTCTCACCAGTACGAGCTAGGGGAATGTCTCGCTGGCCCTTTATTTCCATATAAAGAACACGACGGGGATAAAGACCTTCTTGAACTTCCATTTTGATCGCCTGAATATCTTTCATGAGAAATCGAAGAAAAGTACGACGATTTCTTCCGGGAAATCCCCAACGAAAAAGACATACAATTCCTTCTTCTTCATCAAACTTATCGTAACCACTACCTACATTCCATAAAATTGTACACCACAAATAAGAGCTAATGAACAGACCTGCAATACCATAAAAACACATTACAATTCCTTGTGGAACAAAAAGGATTTGCTGAGATGACAATACGGGTATCAGGTTCTTACCAAGATAACTTGAAATTCCGACCAAGAAAAATCCTAGTGAACCAAAAAAAAGGATACAAGCCCGACAAAAATTACTTGTTCTTCGAGATCCTGTTATAGGTTCTATCCAGAGCCATTCAGATCGCCAATTCATAACAGATTTTATTCAATTTCGTCCTACTCGGTTTTAGAGAAAATGGCCAAAACTTGACTCCTTTGGCTTCCGAAGTAACTCTTATTAACTAGCTATATGCATATCAAAGAATTTTTATCTAAAAGAACATTTACTTTCTTTCTCTCCTTTCCATGTTCCCCATTCTTTCTATTTTTTAGGAAATTACTTATCAATTGTAAAAACAACACCTCGTCGGATCAGTGGAATAGAAATACCATCTCCATATACACATAGATATGTATGCGTATAAAGATAGAAATCTCTATACATTTATACATGCATACATATGGTATATGTACCACATGGTACACCTCCCATATGTTGATAAATAGATATAGATATCTATTTTGTTCGTGTCCGGAGTAGGATTAGTCCCATTTAAGATCATCAGGAACAGATAGATATCCCATTTATTCCACAATTGAGAGATTCAAATTGATCTATAAGATCTGATCCGATCAGATTTATAAAATCTCGTCCTTCTGAACATAAAAGTACAAAAAAGCCATTGTAATTGCCGGAAAAAATAAGCCCGCTAAAGGCACGAAAATCGAAGGTAAGTTGGGATTTGTCATAGAACGAATACCCTAATATTTATCTCTATTACAAGGAATGATTATAGGACCAAATAAGTGGACCTAGTCGCCCCTCTCCATAAAAGACATGCACGAGAATCTTGTTCCTTTTTCCGTCAAATATTTTTATGAGTCTCTGTAAAATCATTTTACGTCGAATCCGAGATATTCTTTTTATTCTTATTCCTTTTTTTATGTCTATGAGATCCGGAGTCAATAATGAATGAGAATTTTTGGTATTAGGACTCAATAAATGTATACAAATATATCACAGCGCTTATCCATATTATAACACTTGATCAAATAGTAGCAAGAACATGGATCCGTAATTTTCCCCAATTCCGGGGAGCGATAAATTCACTATTCTATTGCATATCGTTCATAAGAATAGTTAGTTACTATTTAGTTGTTAATATTGAGTTCCTATTAATAATAGGATCGAGGATCAATAATAGGCTAAAAAAAGGAAAGATGAGGAACAATTCTCTGAAGTTGATTCTTTCGATTTTCGCTATGAGAGGGGACTGTATCATTGTCACTTTCGTTACGAGGAGCTGAACTTGAGAATTGTTGTTCGTTACAAGAAACTAAACCTAACATTCGTTCTTTTTCACAAGGAATTAAACCGTAAAGCTGAAATGGCTCACTCAGAACACCTTTTAAAAGACTACGCGGAACGATCAGATCAAATGAACCATGATCAAATAAATGCTCAGCTACCTGCAAACCGTCAGGTACTTTCTGACCTGATGTTTGTTCGATTACTCTTCTACCTGCAAATGCAATGTATGCTTTAGGTTCAGCAATGATGATATCTCCCAACATACCAAAACTAGCAGTCACTCCACCGGTTGTGGGATATGTAAGGATCGATACATATAACAACTTTTTCTCCAATTGATGGATATATAAAGCAGTAGATATTTTAGCCATTTGCATTAAACTGAAACTTCCCTCTTGCATGCGTGCTCCTCCGGAAGCACACACCATGATTACTGGGAGAAATTGCTTGGTAGCGTATTCGATCAGACGAGTAATTTTCTCACCTACCACGGAGCCCATACTACCTCCCATGAACTGAAAATCCATAACTCCAATTGCGATAGGAATACCATTTGGTCGACCTATGCCTGTTTGAACAGCATCAGTTAAACCTGTCCTTATTTGGCAGGAAGTGATACGATCTATATGAGGTTCATCCTCAAAATGAAATTGAATCGGATCTGGGGCGGCCATGTCCTCATCCATAGGATGCCAAGTGCCATGATCAATTGAAAGTTCGATTCTGTCTGAACTACTCATTTGCAAATGATATCCACATTCTTCACAAACACTCTTATTCTGTCTCAAATATTTCATATAGAGCAAGTTCTCACGATTGTCGCACTGGACCCATAATCTGTTATTAAAATCAATCTTTATATTCTTGTTCTTGTCCATCTCATTGACGATATAGTCCTTACTAGTCCTTTCGATCAGATCTTCGATTGATCCACTTATTTTACGCCTTTCTTCGAACCATTCTTTCAAGGACATAGAGTTCTACCTAGATATGAGTATAAAAAAGGGGAGGAGATCTCTTGTTACTTTGCAATTTTCTTTTCCATGAGGGATCTTATTAGACAAAATAGATCCAATTATTAGTATATTAAGTATTACTATTATTAAGTAATACTATATTATTAGTATTAGGATCGTTACCGAAAGAATAGTGGGATGAATCATTTCCATTTTATTCGTAGTAATCCGAAGCATTGATCCGAGATTATGATAGAACCTTTTATTTGGTTATCAATAAAGATTCTCTTTTATACCACAAGAAAGAGTAATTATCATCCGAGAGAGAAGGATCATACGATATGATCGATCCGTTTTCCCTCTTTATGAAACCTATGGAATCTTTGTAAAAAAGGTCTATGTCTCAGCACGGGATACAGCAAGGGGGACAATGTCCAAAATGGGCTAGGAGGGATTCGAACCCTTGACTTCATGGTCCGGGACCATGGTCTCTGATCCACTGAGCTACCAACCCTATAGGATGATCCATAAGATCAATTTATGGGATGGATAAAATCCATGCCAACAACATTTTCATAAGCTTTGAGCTATTCGATCTTGGGAAAAATAAATAAGATATTGATTTATGTATATAGGTATGTACATATTTATACATGTACATAGATAGATATGGATCTATGCATATATCTAATCTCCATTTACAATTCGGCTCAATCTTTGTAGTAAAAGATTGGGCCGAGTTCTATTAGGAAAACGAACGGAGAGTCACTCAATTACAAGACATCCATTGCCTCAAATTCAAATTTGATCTCCTTCCATACTTCACAAGCAGCAGCTAATTCGGGACTCCATTTACTAGCTTCGCGGATCACTTCATTACCTTCACGAGCAAGATCACGTCCTTCATTACGAGCTTGTACACAAGCTTCTAAGGCAACTCGATTCGCTACTGCACCAGGTGCATTTCCCCAAGGGTGTCCCAAAGTTCCCCCACCGAACTGTAGTACGGAATCATCCCCAAAGATCTCGGTTAGAGCAGGCATATGCCAAACGTGAATACCCCCCGAAGCTACGGGCAGAACACCTGGCATAGATACCCAATCTTGGGTGAAATAAATACCACGACTTCGGTCTCTTTCAATAAAATCGTCACGCAGTAGATCAACAAAACCCAAAGTTACGTCTCGTTCTCCTTCAAGTTTACCTACTACAGTACCGCCGTGAATATGATCTCCACCGGACATTCGCAATGCTTTAGCTAGCACACGGAAGTGCATACCATGATTTCTTTGTCTGTCAATAACTGCATGCATTGCGCGGTGAATGTGAAGAAGTAGGCCATTGTCTCGGCAATAATGAGCCAAGCTGGTATTTGCAGTAAAACCTCCCGTCAGGTAGTCATGCATGACGATAGGAACTCCCAATTCTCTGGCAAATACTGCCCTTTTGATCATTTCTTCGCATGTACCTGCAGTAGCATTCAAGTAATGTCCCTTAATTTCACCCGTCTCAGCCTGAGCTTTATAAATTGCTTCTGCACAGAAGCAGAAACGATCTCTCCAGCGCATAAATGGTTGGGAATTTACGTTCTCATCATCTTTGGTAAAATCAAGTCCACCACGAAGACATTCATAAACTGCTCTACCATAGTTTTTGGCAGATAAACCCAATTTGGGTTTAATAGTACATCCCAATAGAGGACGGCCATATTTGTTTAATTTATCTCTTTCAACTTGGATACCATGAGGTGGACCTTGGAAAGTTTTGGAATAAGCAGGAGGAACTCGCAAATCTTCTAGGCGTAGAGCTCGTAGGGCTTTGAATCCAAATACATTACCTACAATGGAAGTGAACATGTTAGTAACAGAACCTTCTTCAAAGAGGTCTAAGGGGTAAGCTACATAGGCAATAAATTGATTTTCCTCCCCAGGAACGGGCTCGATGTCATAGCATCGCCCCTTGTAACGATCGAGACTGGTAAGTCCATCGGTCCAAACAGTGGTCCATGTACCAGTGGAAGATTCAGCGGCTACTGCAGCTCCCGCTTCCTCAGGCGGCACTCCAGGTTGAGGAGTTACTCGGAACGCTGCCAAGATATCGGTATCTTTGGTTTGATATTCAGGAGTGTAATAAGTTAATCTGTAATCTTTAACACCAGCTTTAAATCCAACACTTGCCTTAGTCTCTGTTTTTGGTGACATAAGTCCCTCCCTACAACTCATCAATTAATAACTCTTGCAAGGACGAGGTCTGCTCGACATGGATCGAACGTAAAGAAAGGATTTCACAGGAATCTCCTGCGGAACCATGAACTAACTCAAGTCGTCCGTTATTGGGCAATAAGATTTGCCAAATACACTATTATTGTATAATGTTCTTTATGTATGGCGCAACCCTATCTTTGCTTTTCAAGTTCCTCCATGCATTGACCCAAGGACCTTTCAGCTATTAGACTAGTTAATGGATTTAAAGAACCGAATCGACCTTTGATCCTAATAGATAATATATGTATGTGTAGATTGTAGATCTAAAAGCAGATATATAGGACGAAAAAAAAAAAATAAAAAAAGAAAAATAGATGTGCGTATGAAAGGAAGAGACAACGACCGATGAGAGAAAGATTATGAATAGGGTTCAAGTTCCGCATTGAATGGATAATCTGGACGCAATCTGGGGTGAAATGCTTATAGTTATGGACAAATTGAAGACTTTCTCATGATTTTTATCCATCTACTTCATGTTCAAAATAAAAGTTGAACTTGAGAAGCGAAATATCACTAAGTAGATCAAGGTGGTAACTCTCATTCATCATGAACTGATCGATTCGATACTAAACATTTTTAATAGTATTAGCGAGCAATTCGAACAAATCTCCCTTTTTATTATTATGAGAACCAATCCTCTTGCTCTTGGGGTTCCCACACTTGTGGAAAAGAATGTGGGACATATTGTTCAAATCATTGGCCCAGTACTGGATGTAGTTTTTTCTCCAGGCAATATGCCTAATATTTTAAATTCTTTGATAATTAAGGGCAAAGATACGGCTGGTCAAGAAATTAATGTTACTTGCGAGGTACAACAATTATTGGGAAATAATAAAGTGAGAGCTGTAGCTATGAGTGCTACAGATGGTCTGAAGAGAGGAATGAAAGTAATTGACACAGGAGCTCCCCTGAGTGTTCCGGTTGGTGGAGCTACTCTCGGACGAATTTTCAATGTTATTGGAGAACCTGTCGATAATTTAGGTCCTGTAGATGCTCGCACAACATCTCCTATTCATAGACCCGCTCCTGCCTTTATACAGTTGGATACAAAGTTATCAATCTTCGAAACAGGCATTAAAGTGGTGGATCTTTTAGCTCCTTACCGCCGTGGAGGAAAAATAGGACTATTCGGGGGAGCTGGGGTAGGTAAAACAGTGCTCATCATGGAATTAATCAACAATATTGCTAAGGCTCATGGAGGTGTATCTGTATTTGGCGGAGTAGGAGAACGCACCCGTGAGGGAAATGATCTTTACGTTGAAATGAAAGAATCGGGAGTAATTAATGAACAAGATATCTCGGGATCGAAAGTAGCTCTGGTCTATGGCCAGATGAATGAACCACCAGGAGCTCGTATGAGAGTTGGGTTAACCGCCCTAACCATGGCTGAATATTTCCGAGATGTCAATGAGCAAGACGTACTTTTATTTATCGACAATATCTTCCGTTTTGTCCAAGCGGGATCAGAAGTATCTGCATTATTAGGCAGAATGCCTTCCGCTGTGGGTTATCAGCCAACTCTTAGTACAGAAATGGGTTCTTTGCAGGAAAGAATTACTTCTACCAAAGAGGGATCTATAACCTCCATTCAAGCAGTTTATGTACCTGCAGACGATTTGACCGACCCCGCTCCTGCTACAACATTTGCACATTTAGATGCTACTACCGTATTATCGAGAGGATTAGCTGCCAAAGGCATCTATCCAGCAGTAGATCCTTTAGATTCAACATCGACCATGCTCCAACCTTGGATCGTGGGCGAAGAACATTATGAAACTGCACAAGGAGTCAAGCAAACTTTACAGCGTTATAAAGAACTTCAAGACATTATAGCTATTCTTGGACTGGACGAATTATCAGAAGAAGATCGTTTAACCGTAGCAAGAGCACGAAAGATTGAACGTTTCTTATCACAACCCTTTTTTGTAGCAGAGGTATTCACTGGTTCCCCGGGTAAATATGTCGGTCTCGTAGAAACAATTAGAGGTTTTAAAATGATCCTTTCCGGAGAATTAGATGGTCTTCCCGAACAGGCCTTTTATTTGGTGGGTAACATTGATGAAGCTACCGCGAAGGCTATGAACTTAAAAGTGGAGAATTAATTTAAAAAATGACCCTAAATCTTCGTGTACTGACTCCTAATCGAGTTGTTTGGGATTCAGAAGTTGAAGAAATCATCTTATCTACCAATAGCGGTCAAATTGGCGTATTACCAAATCATGCTCCCATTGTTGCAGCTTTAGATATAGGGATCACAAAAATACGTCTCGATGGGCAATGGTCTACTATGGCTTTGATGGGCGGTTTCGCCAGGATAGACAATAATAAAATCACCATATTGGTAAATGATGCAGAGAAAGGTATTGACATCGATCCTCGAGAGGCTCGGGAAACTTTTCGAATAGCTGAAGCTGACCTAGCTCGAGCTGAAGGCAAGAGACAAGTGATTGAAGCTAATGTAGCTCTCAGAAGAGCCAGGACACGATTAGAGGCTATCAGTGCTATTTTGCCCTCCGTCTCTAATTAACGTAAGGATTTCGGATAATTATTGAAAATGGATTCTTTATTCCAATCAAATCCAATAGTAGGTAAAACTTATTAGATACCAAAGTAAATGACATCTAATAAGTTTTACCTACTATTGGATTTGAACCAATGACTCCCGCCGTATGAAAGCGATACTCTAACCACTGAGTTAAGTAGGTCATTTATCATCATAAATAGAGTTGGATCTATGAACATTCTAAATGGAATTGAACTTATGAACAATATGTCCCTGGCAGGATTGAACTGATTGGGACGTATTAGATCATGAAATATCCACCTTGACAAAGGGGGATCCATTTGGTTATGATAGTGTATCATTAAGAATAGCAAGGGCTATAGCTCAGCAAGGTAGAGCACCTCGTTTACACGTGCGCCAATGCTTTTCAAGAGAGTTCATCGATTCATCTGATCCATGAAATAGATCTTATGTGAAATACTGATGTCTTACTCCATCGATCGATCTGGGAGAACAATAGCATGACAAGGATGAGGTTCGATCTGATTCCAATTCCGGATCTAGTTGATATGGTAAATCTCAGGTTCATTCAATGCTAGGCATAATGAGTACAATACGGGGACCTCAAAATATCTTCTTTTCGCTCTATGAACTTTGAGGTGTATGGAGTCTCATATTTAACTTTCAGAGCGATAGAGACTCTATTTGGGTTCAATCTGTGCCTGAACGAGGCAGACCTACGTCGAGGGAACGAACCTTTTGAATCACTTTGGGATTGCTTCCGAAAAAAAAAAAAAAAAGAATAACTTGGAGCACACGGAGCCATCTTATTATCTTTCTGGAAAGGAAAGAATGGCAGACTAACTGATCGATCCATCAGTTCATGAAAGAGCCCAATGCAAGAAAAATGCATGTTGGGTTTTTGGAACAGTTCAAATCATTTCGATAATAATAACTTTGATCTGTTTTACCGAGAAGGTCTACGGTTCGAGCCCGTATAGCCCTATACATTCCACTGAGTTTTGGTATTACTATATTACTTCTTTATCCTTATATCCCTTATTACCTATGACTCAGTCCTAAAGAGTCTCTTGGAGACTGTCAACTATTCTTATATGCCCATGAATAGATCGATAGGAACGTGGGAACGGGGCAGATCATCTAACTTATGATGATCCCTTGTTTATTGATCTATAAAAATCAGTAACACATGACTGACATGTTGATATGCTCTTATCACCCATTATTGAGGGGTTATTAATACACCTCCGATAACCCCAAGCAAGGTCACAATGATTTGTCCCAGTACATCTGTAAGGTCTGAATCTATTTGAGAACTTCGGTCGAATAATAATTAGCATCGATCATCAAAACCTCATTGTTCTAACAGATGCAGGGGACTCCTGGTGTAATGAATGACTAAAGGGAGATCTAGAAAGGTATCTGCCCGATCTAAATAGTTCGTATCGCAGAAATGAAACTAATCGTGACATAATTTACGAAGGGCAAGGCCGTAATTCATATAAGAGGTACTCATAGATCAAATGAATTATAGAATGAAGTATTCTATATATACCCCGATTTGCACAATGTTCATCGAAATGTCCCGAGATCCAAATAAATACGTATTTATCAACAGCCTTTATGAAACTGATAGCCCGGAGCCGTAGGAAAAGAGGACAATTTGTGGATCACGATATTCTCTATCACTTTGATCCTATCGAGATATCAGTAAGTTCTGAATGGTTCTGAGATATAAAAGCATATCCAGATCCAAAAACTGCTGACAAAAACGTGAAAAGTTCATCCTGTAATCATGAAAATTATGAGCATACTTATTAGATACAAATATTGGATTGGAAAGCCCCATGCTTTTCTGGAGTATCCAATTATTCATTCAAAGAGTTTGTATTAGTCCCACTATTAGGTACAATTGGATCTGAAGTTTATACTCAAGAATTCGACTTCCATGAAAGGGACTTCGACCGATTCATATTAGAATTCATTCTATCTAGAGCACCCCAATAAGACTTAGGTTATTGGGTGGATGAATGGAGAGAATCTAACGATTTTCTTAAAATCGATCTCTCATCGAAATGAAACGATCCAGAATGGGACAACGTTTCATCATATGATAACCCTGATAAGATTGATCCGGGGTCTATTCGATCCGATCAAAATTTCCCATTTGATCTGGATCAGAGACGTGTACTCTATTTAGACCTATATGTGGTCTCGGGTGTTTTCCTGAATACGTCGGATCTATCCTTATTGATCTAAACATATGCCTAAGAGTTGGAATGGAATCTATTGCCAAAGAAAGAGGCTCGATGCCAGCCATCCCCTGGAGTAGCCAGAATACTCGTATAGCATGTACGGAAATCAACGTCGAGTAATGTGAGATTCGAAAAGGATTAATTATTTGTATTGTAAATATACAATACGTACGATGGATCACGAGAACTTCTATGAATTACCCATGGAAACTCGGCTGTTATCTCGATCGAGAGTAAACGTACGATCATATCATCTCAGCAGCGTGTCTGAGAACGTGTATAACGCGGAGAATAATTGATGGGCATCGTCTCCGAGAATAAGACTCTTTTGTAGGTCTCAACAGAAAATGAGCAGATAGAGTCGTTCGGTTGGAATTTTTATTCCGATAGGTCCCCCCCCCCTCTCCGGCAGATCGTAAACTTGGCATAATTCATCCGCCGAGTGATTAGGTATTTCCTCCATTATTGTACAGGATTCATTCTGTTATTCCGATCGATCCGCTCCGATTGCTCATCATCATTCCATAATTCGAATTGATGTGGACCTTCCTTGGTAAGATCAGGATCCTATTTGGGTAGGCTTATCCAAGGAAAATCTGAGATCTCCGGATTCCTCCCCTACTTTACGATGGAATAACCTGGATCAGTTACCTTCTAAACATTATGTAAATCGTTCTGAAATGTATAAACGTCCGCCTCTCTCCCCTGATTGGTCCATTGGATTGGTCGGTAACGTATTCTTCGAAGTATCCTCCGTAGATCACTCCCAGTTCAGCTAGTTTTACCGTCGTGATTGGAACAGGAATTGTTTCTTGCTCTATTCAAGATTCCTATTACGGGATGCCCTGGAATCTTTATCCTGTTGACCTAGGGAGGGGTGCGACCAGAAACTTGTTCAGTTCGATCAACGCGGTTACATCAACAGAAGTTATAGGATCGCTTAATATTGTCCATCAATCCTAAAGTAGTATTTGTCGTTCAATGCCCGGCCGGGTCAACAAGGCACAAATAGACTTGGACCTTTATGAATTCCAATTCATATTCCCGGAATGGAACGACTGTCTTGATCCTGAATCAAAAGTCATATCACAGAGGAAATAACCCCTTAGTACTTTTTATCTTTAATAGACGGATCAATCCCTGTTACGGGATCGATAAAGATATTACTGAATGAAGCTCCGGGGGAAATAGTTTATCCGGCATATTATCGAACGGAATCAATTCTATATCTGTCCACATGTTAAATACATAGTACTGGTCGGATTCATCTATTAATAAGCTTCATTCTCCGCGAGATTGACCCATTCATTTCCATGGTCACTTGATCCTTTTTCTCTTTCTTCAGTACTACAAATGGATCTGGATACTACGAATAGACGATCCAATTGAATCCTACTCCTGGAATCATTTGTATAACGAACCAAAGCATCAACGCACGTTACAATTGTTTGAAGATTCATTCCAAATCTCTGACAACTGAGATTTCCCCCTTCTCATATTCTCCCAATATTGTGAAATGTTCACTATTTCCTTCCGTTGATGAATCCGGAAACCCGAAAATTTCTACACTTGTCCCATTACCTACATAAGTATCTGACAAAGAACTCAATTGTCCCTAAGGGCAATCGTGTGAGATGGACCATGCCGAAAAGGCATAATTCTACAAATTGAATACATAAGCCTTTTTCTTGTTATAAGAGATGGATAGGTTTCTGGGGGTTCAATGGAATATATAGATAAACTGAATATGGGTATAAAGAAATTCGGATATGAAACAAGCAGATGGAGTCGAACGACGCATCAGTGAAAAGAACGACCCTCCAATGAGAAAGATCCATATTTTGATGGACAAGATTCAAATATCGGAATAGAACATACAAGAAATCCTAAGCTCTTATAGAAATTCCTGGACATTTCCTTGCATTACATCAGGCCATGTCTCTCGTTACAACTCGAATCACGTGTAATTCGCCGAACCAATGTGCAAAACTGTGTTATTGCAAGATCGATTTCTAAGAAGAATCAATTTTTATTGTTTGACGGTAAATGAAAGTATATAAATGACTGATACGGGGGAGGAAGGATTAACCAGACTTTTCACTTCTGAAATAACCGGGGGTGAAATAAGTTGATTTCTCCCAGATAAATACGTAATACTTCTACATATCACATATACGAGTAATATTTCATTGAATGAATTTTGGAATAAGCCTTGGACAAAATAGTAATATGTAGATCGATGAAAATCAATTGTTCTATTTTTGGGAGAGGAGTGATGAATCCATTTACGGGAAAATGGAATAATTTGATCTATTTCACAGGAGTATATTCATGTTTCTACTTTTTGAATATGAGACTTTTTGGATCTTTTTACTAATATCTAGCCTCATGCCTATTCTGGCATTCCTAATTTCCAGAGCTTTAGCCCCCATTAGCGAAGGCCCAGAGAAGCTCACTAGTTATGAATCCGGTATAGAAGCAATGGGAGATGCTTGGATACAATTTAGGATTCGTTATTATATGTTCGCTTTGGTTTTTGTTGTTTTTGATGTTGAAACAGTTTTTCTTTATCCATGGGCTATGAGTTTCGATATATTGGGTATATCTACCTTTATAGAAGCTTCGATTTTCGTGCTTATCCTAATTGTTGGTTCAGTTCATGCATGGCGAAGAGGAGCATTGGAATGGTCTTAGCTTCCGAGTATTTGGGTGGTGGAGGGAAAGTAGAAAATGGCATAAAACCAGTGATGGGTTCTACAGAATCCCCTTTACTTGGTCAAACAACTCCAAATTCAGTTATTTCAACTACCCTAAATGATCTGTCGAATTGGGCCAGACTCTCCAGTTTATGGCCGCTTCTTTATGGTACTAGTTGTTGTTTTATTGAATTCGCTTCATTAATAGGTTCACGATTCGACTTTGATCGTTACGGTCTGGTACCAAGATCTAGTCCTAGACAAGCCGACCTCATCATAACAGCTGGCACTGTGACCATGAAAATGGCTCCTTCTTTAGTGAGATTATATGAACAAATGCCCGGACCAAAATATGTAATTGCTATGGGAGCATGTACTATTACAGGAGGAATGTTCAGTACAGATTCTTATAGTACCGTTCGTGGAGTGGATAAATTAATTCCCGTAGATGTTTATTTGCCGGGTTGCCCCCCAAAACCAGAGGCTATTATAGATGCTATAATAAAACTTCGTAAAAAGGTAGCTCGAGAAATATATGAAGATAGGACCAAGCTCCAACAAGGAAAGAGATATTTCACTCAAAATCATAAGTTTCGTGTTGGATCCAGTCTTTATACTGGAAACTATGATCAGAAGTTACTCCATAAATCTCCCGAACCTCAATCTGAATCTACTTCAGAGATACTTTCCAAAACCTTTGAATCTACTTCAGAGATACCCTCCGATTTTGTAAAATACGAGAATTCAGTATCTTTCCAGGAATCGAGGAATGAAGAATATTTTGTAAAGAGTAACGAACAGGAAATCAATTTTCAAAAATTCCATTGGAAATGTTAAATACTTATACGGATACTCCTACAAGAAAGACTAATGAAGTACAGGGTCGATTATCCGCTTGGCTAGCCAAGCATAAGTTAGCTCACAGACCTCTGGGTTCTGATTACCAGGGCATAGAAACTTTACAGATAAAATCTGAGGATCGGGCCTCTGTAGCTGTCGCTTTATATGTTTATGGTTTCAATTATCTCCGTTCTCAGTGTGCCTATGATGTAGCGCCGGGGGGATCATTGGCTAGTGTATATCACCTTACAAATATACAGGATGATGCGGATCAACCTGAAGAGATATGTATAAAAGTTTTTGTCCCAAGGAAAAATCCCAGAATTCCGTCTATTTTCTGGATCTGGAAAAGTGCTGATTTTCAGGAACGAGAATCTTATGATATGTTGGGAATCCTTCATGAAAGTCATCCACGCCTGAAACGTATATTGATGCCTGAGAGTTGGATTGGTTGGCCTCTACGCAAAGATTATATTACACCTAATTTCTACGAGATACAGGATGCTCATTGAATGGAATAAAATTGAATGGAATAAAAGTAAACAATCTTCGCTCTTACAATTTGAAATATTCAATTTGAACAATATATCATATTTTCGATGGAGTGAGATAAATAGACTTCTGCTAGTGTCGTAATGGAATCCCTTATCCATTTACATCATCCTACATTCTTGGATCTGGAAGAAACCTATTCGGGATAAATTAAGGAATCAAATTCGTTTACGCATCACAAACCATGTACCACGTACACATTCTATAATATACAAAAAGGAAGAGAAAGATCGGATTTCACTTGTACCAATTCCAGTTGAGAATAGATCCTATCTATTTACACTGTCAATTCCGTATTTCCGAGTTTTCGAACCAACTTTTATATACGCACGGGGTATCGAGATCCAATTGGAACGGGGAAGGACAATATGAACAAAAAGGGAGAAAGAGAACGGAACATGCTGATTCATCTATTATGATCGGGATCTATATGTACGTACATATAAATACATAAATATGTACGTACATATAGATACATAAATATGAATATGGATAACTGTGTATTATGATCTAGGTATATGGATATGGATGAGTATGTATGCCAATAGATATCCATCTATCTAGATAGATATTTCTCGATCTATGAGTTCGCATGCCAGGAACCAGATTTGAACTGGTGGCACGAGGATTTTCAGTCCTCTGCTCTACCAACTGAGCTATCCCGGCTCTTCCCTGTGCATCATTCTAACATAGGACCTGAACTTGTGTCAACTGAAGGGACCATAAAAAATGGGGATTTTTTTCCTAGTTAAAAAATTATTTTCGAACAAAATTTACGGGAAGTAACCATTCATGAGAAGGACTGCTAACGATCGAAGAATTTTCAATTCTCTATCCAGATTGGATATTTCAGATATCTAGATCTCTATCTATATATAGAGATCTAGATATCTATCTATAGATAATGAGAGATTCCTACTTCTATTTCTTCATGGGGGGGTGAATAAAAAGAATCAATTCGAAAGTGAGAATTACAAATTCGAAATTGTATAAAAAAAAAAAAGAGAAATCAGTCATTCGGGAACGAACTCGACTTGGGGATAGAGAGATTTGAACTCTCACGGTCTATAAAGCCGACGGATTTTCCTCTTACTGCAATTTGCATTGTTGTTGGCATTGACATGTAGAACTGGACTCTATCTTTATCCTCGTCGAAAAATTCACTCCAGGAATCGATCCGACTTCCTCTTTAGGGAGGTGAAGTTAATCATTGGATTACTTAATGTCGAATTATTCCTTTAACTTAAAATTGACCCAAGCGTCTCACTAATAGTGAAATGCATAAAATGATTCAAGTCCCGATCATGAACTTTGCTTGATAGTATGGACCATTCCCACTTTTGGAGTGTAAATGTAAAGATTATTCCATAGATGCAGCACTGGGGAAAAGAATATTCATTCGTTAGAATAGCTTCCATCGAGTCTCTGCACCTATCCTTTCTCTTCCTAGTCAAGGAAACTATTGTCTCTGTAAACTGGATTTGGTTCAGGATTGCCCATTCTAAATGTCCTAGGGTTCCCTGGATTTGGAAGCTATCACTTGGTAGGTTTCCATACCAAGGCTCAACTCGATCAAGTCCGTAGCGTCTACCAATTCCGCCATATCCCCTTTTGAAAAACGAGATCCCACTGTAATCTCATCCTATTATTCCATTTTCATCAGAGTTATTCATTGGATATCCATTCGGTACTGGGAGAGATGTCTTCTCTTATTTCTTTCTCTCTTACCATCTCCACTATCATCTAGTATGACTGAAAATGATTCTATCATTTCTGCATTTCCCGCGCAATGTTTTTTCCCTTTCTGTTTGATTTGGAATAGTGAAACGATCAATATCAATTGATCCTTTCTTCCCTTCCTTTCTCTCGAACGAATCCACATCCAAGCAATGTTTCATTGGAATCTGGATTGCGTCATTGAGCTCAATTAGCTATAATTGCTAAGATTCCGAATATATTGATGAATATCATACTAATGATATGCAGTTATGGCTTATTCATACAAGCCCGCTTAGCTCAGAGGTTAGAGCATCGCACTTGTAATGCGATGGTCATCGGTTCGATTCCGATAGCCGGCTCTTTGTTATTCCCTTCATTCCTCCTCATGATCTATAATGTTTTGTTAGGATCAAGGAATATGGGGAAGATTCCTCTTTCTTCTGATCGTTGGTTCACGGGTCCGCTATGCCATGATCACTTTCAACTAGAAACGGAATGGGTTATTGAATGGAGCAGATCTATTTAGATCTCTCCAAACCAATTTTTCAAGAGATCTTTGTTCTCCATTTTGATGTTTATACGATTCATACTATTCTTCTTTCCAGTACTATTTGTTCATTTCGTAAAAGAAGGAGTTCTTATGTCCCGTTATCGAGGACCTCGTTTAAAAATAATACGTCGTCTAAGAACTTTACCAGGGCTGACTAATAAAAGACCGAAATCCAGGAATGATCCTACCAATCAATCTTCTTCTAGAAAAATATCTCAATATCGTATCCGTCCGGAAGAAAAACAAAAATTGCGTTTCCATTATGGACTGACAGAGCGACAATTACTTAAATATGTTCGTATTGCTGGAAGAGCCAAAGGATCAACGGGCCAGATCCTATTGCAATTACTTGAAATGCGTTTGGATAATATTATTTTTCGATTGGGTATGGCTCTTACCATTCCTGGAGCCAGACAATTGGTTAATCATAGACATATCCTGGTCAATGATCGTGTGGTAGATATACCAAGTTATCGTTGCAAACCCCGAGATGTTATTACTATAAGAGATCAACGGAGATCGAGAGCTATGATCGGGAAAAATCTCGATTTATCCCAGAAGGATCAAATGCCGAATCATTTGACTCTTCATTCGTCACAATATAAGGGATTAGTCAATCAAATAATAGATAGTAAATGGATCGGTTTAAAGATCAATGAATTGCTGGTTGTAGAATATTATTCCCGTCAAGCTTGAATTGAGAATGAAAAAGAGAGGTTCTTGTACATCTAGACAATTATGTTTCTCTCTTTTTTCTTTAAGGAGACGAGTAGATAGAATTGTTCGATTCTTGGGATTCGACTTATCTTTGTTCATCCCCCCGTACGCTATTATACGATATGATCATTAATGATACTTTCATTTATCGTCCGCTTTTTCCCAATGTTCTTTTACTTTCTCATATCACGAATCGACGTTTATTCTATTTCCCTATATCACGAAATAGGAGGGGATTGATCTCAGAATGATAAGATCATCCCCTTGGGATTCGATCTATTGGGAGAACAGAACGATGGGGAATAATAAGAAAGTTAAGGTGCGGAAAGAGAGGGATTCGAACCCTCGGTAAACAAAAGTCTACATAGCAGTTCCAGTGCTACGCCTTGAACCGCTCGGCCATCTTTCCTACGGGATCTTCCGATTCTAATCCACGGAATTGATGGATAGCAAGTCCCTTAGGAATTCTTATTCTTCGGATACGATCAGTTCTGAATCCTTTTGCGAAGGTAAAAATACTTATTCAATCCCCAGAAGGGACAAAAATTTTCCAGCACTTCCTCTTCTTTTAGGAAATCTTCATCCTTGTTGATCCGATGATCTCATCCTATTTGAATTGATATTCCCGATCCAATTTCTCAATTGGAATGGATTACTAATCCATTCCAATTGAGAAATTGGAATGGATTACTAATCCATTCCATATCATGATCATATATCAATTACAAAATGATTGTCTGGTATCAATTATGTAATAATTAGGAAGAATTCTTCGACAACAATTTATTGTATAAATTGTCTCATGATGATCATATTATAAATATATACACATATAATTGATGGTCATTTGATTCTCATTATGCAATGATCATTTCACTTCTTTATTATTTCTTTCGTTCGGATCACGACCAAATGAAAATGATAACTTATCGAGTTCACGGAATATGTAGAAACAGTTCCTTGAATAGGAATATTTTTCTATTGCTTATTGGTCAATATTACTAATGAACATCAAATTGTTCCGAGCATTCCCCATCTATCTATTATTAGTCTATCTATTATTAGATAGAAGAATCAATTGGAATGTTCACATATTTCCGATCGTAAGAAAATCGATTTCTATGGTATTGTGCACCGGAAAATCCTTTTGTTCATGGGATCATTTCCGGAAAAAGGGAATGAGAAGAATTATCAAATCTATAACTGACTATGCCTAGATCTCAGAGAAATGACAATTTTACTGATAAGACCTTCACAATTGTAGCGGATATCCTATTGCGAATAATCCCCACAGCTCCAGGGGAAAAAGAGGCATTTACCTATTACAGAGATGGTGTGATTCGATCTTTTTTCCGTTCTTTCCCTCTCGGGGGGGGAGACGGGATTCGGAAATAAAATAATATTGAGTCAAAGAAAACTTACGCTTAGTGAAGGTGAGTTTTGGAGATGAAACAATTCCTTCTGTCGTGTATCCCCGGTTGATGCAACCTTGGATGCCCTGATCTCCTAGAGATCCCAGTATCGAGCGAAAGGTTACACCTATGGAATAGGCTTTGTATGGTCGAGTCTATCTAATAGGCATGCATAGGGGAAAAGCACTACATGTGGAAATCAACAACACAAAAGCTTCGTTATAGTTCATACGCATTACCCCTTTTATGGGGGCTAATAAGAATGGTTGGGACAACAAACATCCATCTCGTTTGTACCTCGGGTATCCATATGATATAACCATCGTAGATCGTTGAAGTGGCTAATTCCTAGAAAATACAGGGCGTTAAGGACAAATGAATTGTTAGAGTTTCCATTTTTAGCACTAAGATCCTCAGTGCTCAGGAAAGAATCTCTGCGATAAGGATGGCTAGAGACTCATTGGAAAGACACTAGCCCCTGTTAGTTCAAAATGTTGGGTAATAATCTTTTTTCAATTCTACGGGTTATTCCCCTTATTATGTACTATAAAGGAGGAGCCGTATGAGGTGAGAATCTCACGTACGGTTTTGGAACGGAGATCATTTCAATTGAATGAACGACCGTAACGGATGTCAGCTCAATCCGAAGGAGAATATGCGGAAGCTTTACAAAATTATTATGAAGCTATGCGACCGGAAATTGACCCTTATGATCGAAGTTATATACTATATAATATAGGTCTTATCCACATGAGTAACGGAGAGCATACCGAGGCTTTGGAATATTATTTCCAGGCATTGAAACGAAACCCATCCCTACCACAAGCTTTTAATAATATGGCCGTGATCTGTCATTACGTGCGGCTATCTGTGCTATGGAATAGATCAGTTAGGAACTGCTATGGGGAAGGACAAAGAAAAAGGCTTTCTACATATGCGCCGTCCGAAATAACGGTTTCTTATCAGCTGTAATAAAAAGACCATCCTTCATAGGAGCCCGAATATGAATGGATAAGCAGAGCCTATATACTCCATGGATAAAAGAATGAATTCGATTGATGGGGGAAGCACCGTAAAGATCAATTATTGAAAATTCGGGCTGATACAATGAGATCTGCTCACTCACAAAAGTCAGGGATCAACTTATGCAATAGAGTTGATCTACTAAGCTATCGAGCAGCGGTGTAGGATCAGATCCTAAAGATAGAAGAAGGCACTTTCCCATCAACTCCAGATGGGAAGTACTTCTAAAAATTTCTATGCAAAATTGAGATAGTTACCTCTCAAAAAGACCTCTATTTGGATGATTTGAAGTAGAGATCTTTGTTTCTCTACTTTCTCTTTCTGAGGGTGGGAGAAAAGATAAAATCCGATCAAAAGTGAAGTTAAAACTCATGTCATTGACCCTTTTTGGTCCTTCAATTGACCTAATCAAATGGAACCCATTTGCAATGAATTCTCTTCAATGATATATTTTGAATTTTGAGTGGAGGACCAAATACAAATAATAGTTGATTGAGCCGTATGAGGTAGGAAACTCTCAAGTACGGTTCTAAGGGAAGGAAACTTTTCCAAGTTGACCTATCTCGACCGGGGAGAGCAGGCCATTCGACAGGGAGATCCTGAAACTGCGGAGGCTTGGTCCGATCGAGCTGCTGAGTATTGGAAACAAGCCATAGCGCTTGCTCCAGGCAATTACATTGAAGCACAAAATTGGTTAAAGATTACAGGACGCCTTGGCGAATGAGAATCTCTATTCCTAATCATTTTTTTAAATTACCAAATATTGATTCTCCGGGGGAGATCAATGGAATGATTTCGTAATACTCTTTTTAATTTGATCCTATTTAGGCATCTATTCATGGGAATAGATCGACAATATCGCAAATAATACCTTTTATGGATCGTTAATGAAATAGATCTATTGAATAAGGTGAAATTCAGAGATGTCTCTTCAATGATCCATGAAGAATTTCAAGTCATTGTGATCCATAATGACATGTGATATATGATATGACATATGTGGGTATCTGTGTGGATATCTATATCTAGATATAGATATATCTAGATATAGATATCCATATGATAATGATCATTGCACCGATAAATACTTTTTACATCACACGAGGAAAGATTTTTCCTGAATTGCAATGGTCCATTGAGCACCTCAGGGATATGTCATAATAAATTTGAACACCTGCCCCAGATTGACTCCGTATCATAGTCGCTCCGGTCATGAACTGGAAAAGAAAGAGAAGAACGGGTTGAAAACATATATCTATCAGAAGTTCACTAATTACTGTTGGCGGGTTTCTTCTTATGTCTCGTCCGGAAAGAGGAGAACTCAATGATTATTCGTTCACCGGAACCAGAAGTAAAGATTGTGGTGGAAAGGGATCCTATAAAAACCTCTTTTGAAAAATGGGCCAAACCTGGGCATTTTTCAAGGACACTAGCTAAAGGCCCTAATACTACTACTTGGATCTGGAATCTACATGCTGATGCTCACGATTTTGGTAGCCATACCAATGATTTGGAAGAGATCTCCCGCAAAGTCTTTAGTGCTCATTTCGGTCAACTAGCCATCATCTTGATTTGGCTAAGTGGGATGTACTTTCATGGCGCTCGTTTCTCCAATTATGAAGCATGGCTGAGTGATCCTACTCACATAAAACCCAGTGCTCAGGTAGTTTGGCCAATAGTAGGTCAAGAAATACTGAATGGGGATGTAGGTGGAGGTTCTCGAGGGATACAAATAACCTCTGGTTTGTTTCAAATTTGGCGAGCATCTGGAATAACTAGTGAATTACAACTTTACTGCACTGCAATTGGTGCATTGATTTTTGCAGCGTTAATGCTTTTTGCTGGTTGGTTCCATTATCACAAAGCTGCTCCAAAATTGGCTTGGTTCCAAGATGTAGAATCCATGTTGAACCACCATTTAGCGGGGTTACTAGGACTTGGGTCTCTATCTTGGGCAGGACACCAAGTACACGTCTCTTTACCTATTAACCAACTCCTAGATGCTGGAGTGGATCCTAAAGAGATACCTCTTCCCCATGAATTTATTTCGAATCGCGATCTTTTAGCTCAACTTTATCCTAGTTTTGCTGAGGGATTAACCCCACTTTTTACCCTAAATTGGTCGGAATATTCAGAATTTCTAACTTTTCGTGGAGGACTAAATCCAGTCACGGGGGGTCTGTGGCTGACCGATACTGCACATCATCATTTGGCTATTGCAATTCTTTTCCTGATAGCCGGTCATATGTATAGGACCAATTGGGGCATTGGCCATAGCCTTAAAGAAATTTTGGAGACTCATAAAGGTCCATTTACGGGTGAGGGTCATAAAGGTCTTTACGAGATCTTGACCACCTCATGGCATGCTCAATTAGCTCTTAACCTAGCTATGTTGGGCTCTCTGACTATTGTCGTAGCTCACCATATGTATTCTATGCCTCCCTATCCATACTTAGCTATTGACTATGGCACCCAACTCTCTCTGTTCACACATCACATGTGGATCGGCGGATTTCTCATAGTTGGCGCCGCTGCACATGCAGCCATTTTTATGGTAAGAGACTATGATCCAACTACTCAATACAACAATCTATTAGATCGTGTTCTTAGACATCGTGATGCGATTGTATCACACCTCAACTGGGCATGCATATTCCTAGGTTTCCATAGTTTTGGTCTGTATATTCATAATGATACTATGAGCGCTTTAGGGCGTCCTCAAGATATGTTTTCGGATACTGCTATACAATTACAACCTATCTTTGCTCAATGGGTACAAAACACTCATGCTTTAGCACCGGGTTCAACAGCTCCTGATGCAACAGCGAGCACCAGCTTAACTTGGGGAGGTGGTGATCTAGTAGCAGTAGGCGGCAAAGTGGCTTTGTTACCAATTCCATTAGGAACCGCGGATTTTTTGGTACACCACATTCATGCATTTACTATCCATGTGACTGTATTAATTTTACTTAAAGGCGTTTTATTTGCCCGTAGCTCTCGTTTAATACCTGATAAAGCGAATCTTGGTTTTCGTTTTCCTTGCGATGGACCTGGAAGAGGAGGGACATGTCAGGTATCCGCCTGGGATCATGTTTTCCTAGGTTTATTCTGGATGTACAATGCGATTTCGGTAGTGATATTCCACTTCAGTTGGAAAATGCAGTCCGATGTTTGGGGTAGTATAAGTGATCAGGGAATGGTAACTCATATCACGGGAGGAAACTTTGCACAGAGTTCCATTACCATTAACGGGTGGCTTCGTGACTTTCTATGGGCACAAGCCTCTCAAGTGATCCAATCTTATGGTTCTTCATTATCTGCCTATGGTCTTCTCTTTTTAGGTGCTCATTTTGTTTGGGCCTTTAGTTTAATGTTCCTATTTAGTGGCCGTGGGTATTGGCAAGAACTCATCGAATCTATCGTTTGGGCTCATAACAAATTAGAA